TTAAGAAAGCCGAGTGCCGAACCGGAGATAAAGACGTAAACTTCTTAGAGCTACTTGAAGCTATACTCAAAGAAGGCCTACGCTTGACTTGTTCCTCCATTTTATAGTTCCGTTCCAGCTAGCGAGAGCACTACTTTACATGATAAGCGGCGAGTTTTTAGGTTCAGTAACGAACGATTGGGGATTTCGAAGATCCGATCTTTTCACATGCAATCCTCGATGAGATGATTCAATTAGGCCCGTTTTTGATCCTGAATGAATGGACGAAGGGTATCACACATTAGGGACCCCTCTCAACTAGGTATTCGGCCTAAGGAGAAATTGCATTTAAGCGAGCTTAAGCCGCTATCTATAGTTACGTCTACTTTTAGGCAACCTCCTGCCTGATCGAAGAAAGGCCCCATTGCCTGATCATAGACTGGATTGGATGAGCTGATCAATGGAAATGTCCAATCCTTCTCCGACCAATCCTACCTGACTTGTCTTATCTATGCTAATCGTGTGGGACTGGCCCTACTCACTTACCGGAAAGAGCAGAAGGCATTGACCCGCTATCCCCTTACCGGGCCTCAAACTCTTCGCGCAATTTAATTCCTTCTTCCTCAGCAATTTCCAGTCTTAAGCTGGCGGATAAAGAGAAGTTCTTTGCCGTCTCATAAGAAATGGGAGGCCAGGTTGCCGATCCGAAAAGACAGGATACGCGAGAGAAGGGGACCATTAGCCACCAATAGTAGAGAGTGGGGGCGGTAGTGCGGTAGGCATGCTAGCGTAGGCTTCACCCCCTGACTCTTTCTGCTCCCGGGCTGTATCTTGCCAGTCGATGGTTGTTTTCGGCGATGTTATGACTATAGCTTCCGTTCCGTCAGGGTTGACCTCGAGCGGCACATTTCCTTTCATAGGTCATTCAGTCAACAAGCAAAATCGGCCCACCACTGGCGGGAGCGGGCGGGCGTTCTCCATGTTGATTGGGCATGAGGCGCATGGTTCCAGCCCCAGCCGGCGGCGTCGGGGGAGAAAGAGCATGAAATGTCTGGGGCATGGCTGTTGAATCACTGTTCATTGGTTTTCGTTCCCTCCGCCAAGATCTCTTCGTTAGTTGGGGGGAGAGAAACATATCAATTTAGCGGTCGAATGGCAAGAGAGTGAGGTCGTGAGGCAAGTCGAAAGCCTCCTTTATTTCATTTAATAGCCTACCTACCGCTTGCCAAGGCATTGAAAGCAAGGAGCGAAGCACTTTCTTTAGTTCCTTGTCCAAAGAGCGTGGAACTTCCTCCGCGTAAGACCAGTCTGAACAAGCTGCTTACTTTCAACAATGGTCATTCATTGGCAAGTCCTTACTTCAACTGTTGAAGTGCGATAGCATCTCTTTAGTGCCGGCAAGTGCTCCAATTCTCTTTACGATTATCGCTTCTTTTTAAAGCCTCGTAGGCATCTGTCTATTCACCAGATCCGGAACCAGGGTCTGCTCGTACTTTCTTTGCCGTGGCGGGAGGTCTTATCTCGTTGCTTGGGCCGGTTTGACCGACTGCAAATAGGTCTGTAGTTGGGGAGGGGAGTGATGAGAAACCAGAGGGAAGAATGAACAAGAAAACCGATAGATCAATGAATCGAGTGGACGTGGAGAGGTCTTCAAGCTTCACTCCTTCTGCTCCCCCGATAGGCAAGACTCTCTCTCTCTTCGACTGAAAGGGATAGGACCGGTAAGATACTTGTTCTCCAGGGGTCGCCCCAGCTATAGTTCTCAATAGGCTATCAGACATAGCTATAATTTATAGGAATTTTTCTTTCTCTTGTACACGTATTAACAACTTGATATATTCCCCTGAACCGCTATTTAAATCGGATACCATCCTACCGCCACTAAAGAGTTTCCTACCGTGGTCCACGTAGAACCTGGGCAGGCAGAGGGGAAAGTTGGAGATACAGACGTGGGTGGCCGATTCTTCTAAACATTCCTTCGCTCTGACATCCCTTGGCCAGAGAAGGAACCGGACATTGCTTCTTTCTGTCATCACCGCTAGTCGATCGATATGGGCCAGGTGGGGAAAGGAGAGAGACTCGAAAAAGCCTTATGAGGCGGTGGATATTAACGATTGCATACTTGGTTCGGTTGTCTCGCTCAGTGGAAAAGAAGGCTCTATAAGACCTCGGCCAGCGCCATAGACCAATTGCAAGAGATTCGCGGCACTCACTATGAAATTCAAGAGCAAGAGCAAGAACTATTGAATTGCGAGTTGAGGCCCTAAATGCCATGATTCATTAGTTGCCGTTGCTTCTTGGGTCTGATATCGGGCTTTCGATAGCTAGTGGAAGTTCCGCAGAGATTGCGGGCATCGGAAGATCGAATTGGATAGGTGGAGGCTGAAGGCTTCGTTCTTCCATTTGGAGAGGGAGAAAGAGAGCTTGGGATTGGAGGTTCAAAGAGATGGTTTCAGGCTGCTGACTAGCTGGGAGCAGAACGAGGAGACAAGGACGGATGTTCATTTGCTGTTGCTGGATAACAAGCAGAAGGAGACCTGGGAGTGGAATCAACAGCTATAGATGAATAGGCGGGGCTGGAGGAAGATGGCTTAGATGCCGGAGGAGAAACAATGGGACTTGGATGTGGTTCCGATGCCGGGCCAGCAGAGAAAGAAATACCAGTTGCTGCTTGAATCCATTGGTAGCTGCTTCTTCTCTTTCGTTAGTTGATGCTAGATTTAAAGCCAGGAGAAGGACTTTCAGAGCTAGCTTCCACTGATGGTTCCGCTTCACCGGCAGCTGCTATTGGCTCAGTTGCTCCTGCTAGATGCCTTGGATATGGAGATGAAGAGGCATTGGAACGCCTTCTCTCTCCGGTCGGACCAGCCAGTGATATTATATACTTTATAACAAATGATGGTGATTGCCTCGAGTTAGCTGGGTCCTATCTTCCCTCATGGGCGGGGCCCCAAAGGAGTGTGTTTGGGCGGAATATAGACTAGGCTAAGGAGATGAGATAGGAGATCCCATTGTTCCGGTACCGGTGGGCAAGTAGATGCATAAATAGGCCGGCCGATGTTTAGCTGGGCTTAGAAGCTTACTTGCAACCATTCTTCCATTTGAGGTGAGGGATTGCTAGGCACTGACTGCACTGGATGCATTAGTTGCCGCTAGAGGCTGCGAGCGGAAGAGAGACTTGGAGAAGTCTATTTTTTTTAGTGTTTCATTCGGCCCGGGAGAAGACAAAGCAGATGGATGCTCATTGGATCCAGGATATGGAGAAATATATACTTCTGAGCTCCCAGGTTCCCGGCGCCAAAGCATTGATAGCAGTAGTTGGCTTCTCCCGGCTTGTTCCCGCCTCTTGGACTTCGAATGCAGTAAATTGATCCAATTTGGTTCCAGATGCTACTCATTGGTTTTCGTTATTGGTTCCCGTTCCTGTGGAGGAATAGAAGTACTTGTTTAGCAGTTCTGACGCTGCTTCCCTTGGAGAAAGGAATGCAGTGGTTCTTGCTTGGATCACCATCAAGAGAGGGAGAAAGCACTGCTATTGATGATTTATATTTGGGGTCAGTACCTGGTCCTGTGGAATAGCTGGGAGAGATGGCAAAGGAATTACTTAATTGGCTCAGTACTCGCCTCTCATCCCGTTGTTTGGGCCTCCCAAGCATTAGATAGAGGAGTGAAAGGGTTCATTAGCCATTTCTGGTGGTTGAAATGCTGCTTCTTAGCTCCGGGAACAAGGACTTGAATGAGATTGCTTTGGATCCACTAGTTGGGGTAAGATCAGCCTCTGGGAACGTCATTGAGAGGTTCGGTTCTGCTTTATTCCCCTTGGGCTCCTTGCCAGCTTAGTTCGAGTCCTTGGCAATGGGAGAAAGATAAGAATCAGGAGGCCTTCCATTTTGAGACAGAGAAAGAGAGCCGAGGATTCCTTTGATCGAATAGATAGGCTGATGGCTCCACTTCGGAGGTTGCTGGGAATGGGTTGCCCGAGCTTTCCGATTTCATTTTTTAATTCCGTTCCGCCCTATCACGTAAGGCTTGGCGCACTACGGCTTTGAAGCCGACTAAGTCTCATTACGTGTAGTCAGGGTGGGCGGATTCTGAATCAAAAATTGAACCTCGTCAGCATTCAGCTGATGTATAATGGACAACTCACCCCCATCTTGATGTCGCATAAGGATGTTTACGCCGTCATAGTGCCCTTTTCTTGGATTATATAGCTCTTATCCATATTTGATTTTCGTCTCATTCATAGCTACCATGAAGAAAGCCCTGGTGCCTTCGCTATGCTATAGTGAACAACTTCGCGTAGCTTCGGGCGAAGACTTAACGTTAGATAGGTCCATAAGGCGATCAGTTAGGTATTCCGGTTGTCCTGCAGCATGGAGAAGAGTTTTTTTACCCTATTTATTCGTGACTGCGCTTTATATGATTGCCATTGTCACTCCAGCTATACGAAGATATTCTAAGTGATTTGGCGTTCGATGTATCTCTCTATTCCCCATGAGGGCTTGAATCTCCTGCCAGGTAAGACTGCTTCTTAAACCTCTTCACTATTCGATTCGGGCGGGCGCCCCCAGCCCGGAACCTCATCGTGAGTTGGCAATAATTCCAAGCAAGAAGAATCGTATCTTGGGATAATCATAGGGGCCTATCTGTATTTCAATCTAAGGTCTAATTCTTTCGTTGCCCACCTTCCAAAGCAGATGATTCAACGAGAAGTTCACTCATTTTGGCTCTTCCCTCCACTGGAGAGCTTGAAAGAGATAGCTTTGGATTAGCTGGACTAGAGCTTTCAATCGATTGATTGGATTCCACAGATGGGGACCGGGATAGAGATTCGTTTAGGTTGACTGCCTAGGTTCTTATGAAAGAGATGGCTCTGCCTTGGGAGCTCCGAGCCTCGCTGGAGTTGGGCCACTTGGGGTGCATTCACCAGAGGGTCGGGAGTTCATTTGAAGTTGGAACGGATGGGGGAATCAAAAGACAGAGAAGAGGTAGGGTCGGGTAAAGCAAGAAAGGAAGGGTAGACCGGGTAAATAGTAGGGTGCTCTTCCCTCAGGTTGGAGTCTATTATATAAGGTAAGGCGAACCCGAAATCCGACCTGGCTGACTTGATTGTTTGTTGAGATTGCCTATTTCCTTGTGTTCGAATCTTCGGCTTATAGGGAACCCGGCAGGAGGAAAGTCTTGGTTTCAGGCTAAGACATACGATCGATCAGGTGAAAACAACTTCGTTGAAAGGTTCTTTTCTTTAATTTAATAAAGTCAAAGTCAAAGTGAAGTGGTCCCTCATCTCGCTCTTGGGGAAGCGGGCTCCGTACCTTCCGGCAAAGCGGCTCTTCTCCGGAACCTTTCAGGGCATTCTATCAGTTTCAAAAGGACCAGTGCTGGCATCAGCCTTAGCCCGACCTGCTCGTCTTCCTTCGTCCTATGGGCGAGCGGTCTCACTCCTCGTAGCGTAGAAATAGAAAGAGGATAGTCGTCCCTGAGCCCTTCCACTCTGGCCTTAGAATGCTTTCACCACTCAAGGGAGCTAGTCTCTCTCTGGTTCCAATATCTTATAAAAGAAAGGAAGTGGCTTAGTCGAGCTTGGCTTCTCCTTCTTCTTTTCGAATACCTAAGGGATTAAGTCAGTTCAGTTACTTCTCTGCCTTCCCCAATCAGTACCTTGCTTCTAGACCTCAAAAGAGCTTATTCGATCACAGTTGATTCCGTGCCTGAATGTGCAGTCTGTCCCTCAATCCGATTAGGGGCATGCCCTTTCTCCTAGTGCCTTACTTACTCTTTAAAGCAGACATCTGTTCATTCAATCGGAATTGATATTTTGTTTGAGAGGTATACTCAATTTAGCGATATCCCACTTCTCTTCCTGAAAGTGCCATACCGGATACGCATTCAGTTACCTTTCTAAGAGCTACTTGAATTTGTCTTCTATCGTAAAATGTTAGTAAAAAACGGGTCCATAAGAAGATTCGGATCCTATCTTGGCTAGTCTTCTTTAGTAGTGTTAGCTATGACACGTTGTAGGTAGTCAGAAGATAGGGGGAAAGTCAGTCTAGTAAAGATGTGAACGAAAGCAACCCTCCCCACCAACCTATAATCGGTGCAGAGATAGCTAGGACTCGAGCAAGTAGTCAAAGTTTGGTAAGACTGCATCCCTTGTCTATCTAATAGTCTTCACTTCAGCAAGAGTACAAGTTATGCACCGCTTCAGTGGCTAGCCATCGTCTATCATTGATGTGTCAGAGTTAGGATCTCATCCACGCATCCTTAGTTCAGGTATAAGGAAGAAGAACGATAGTGAAAATGCGCGGGACCTCCAGTAAGCAATTAAAGCACCGCTACGCAAGATGCGATAAAGATGTCAAAAGCGTCTGTTCGGGTAGCAGAGATGCCTACCTGGCTAGCCTAGCGGACATCCTTTCTCTAAGTTTTTAAGCTGCTAAGGCCACTCATAGCGCCGTAAGCAGACATTGGTGATTCTAACAAACAGGCCTGCCGGGAATGGCTCCTATGCCTTGCTTGCCAGCAGAAATCCCCTTCTTGATCCTACTTATCAGAATCGGAAGAAAGAGATCTTGCTTGGCTTGCTCTGCCCTTCGTGCTAAAGCTTTCTTTCTGTCTGGTGCGCTAGAAGCATCAGTCTATGGGGCGCGTTGAGCTTTCTTCCTGCCCACCGCCTATAGATCTCTTCCGATTCTTGGTACTGCCCATGAACTTAATTCTCCTTTGGAAAAGGCTCGGTTTAGGCTCTAGAAAGCGGATTTTGCTAGCGAGAACTGGGCAAAGCGTCAAAGGATGTGTCGAGAGTGAGCCCACTATAGATACCTCAACCCCAGAGGGAGACCCCAAACGAAGTCAGTAAACGAGACCAACCCACGGGATGTGCTCCGAGTGGATCGATCTTTCTTGAGTAATGCTGAGGTAGGTTCGACGTACCCAAGGCTCAAAAACAGGCTGAAAGTCGATCGTCTCTCTTTAGTGAAAAAATAGACGCATTAGCATACCGACCTACTTCAGCTAAAAAAGCTAATTCCCTACGTACAGGCAAGCTGACTTAACGGGTCATAGATATGCATGTTAGCGTAACAAGAGTAGGAATGGTGACACATCTCGTTTTGACGGTCCGATGAGAATCTCAAATCCTCCAGTTATTCCGTATAGCGAAGACTGTCTCATGGTCACAATCATAGATAAAAAATGGCTTCTTTAGGTGCCAACCGAGGCTATACACCAAAGGCTGGGCTCGCTGACCCTGACGGAACTAATCTAAGGAAGATCTGGTTTATGGAAGTGGATTCGCACTTGTGACTGAGAATGAGTTCTGCCCTCTTAAAACGAATATTTTGAGTCAAAGCAATGCCCAATTCGTTAGTCAAGGGCTAGTCTTAGCTAGCTTATTCTCCTTGTTCAGTATGAGATCTCCTACTGATTTGCGCTAGGAGTTATGTTATTGTCGTTTAGTTTAGCTTTCAAGCTTTGCTTTTGGTTTCATTTAGCTGTAGCTGATTTGGATTGAAAGCCTGTAGCAGCTTGGAGCACACTCGATTGAACTCACACAGGGAGCATTCTTACCCAACGGCGTTACAGGACGTCGACATTGGCCAATGAGGAGATTAGGCTGCAGTTGAAAGAGCTGCTCGAAAAGGGTCATGGTTGGCCCTGTACATCCTCTTGTGCCTCGCCCCTAAAAGGGTCTTGATGCCGAAGAAGGCTCTAATTAATCCACTTCGTTGGAATAACGGTTTGGTATAATCGCCAGGATTTCAATAAAGATGAAACTAGTCGAGTAAATAGGTTGAATGCCTGAAAAAAAGCCCTTTTGTAGAAGCAAGAGGCCATATACAATAAAAAAGAAAGGGTAGACATTTCACAAATAAGGTCATAGAAATCGAATACATCGGAATCAGCGCAAGGAAATAAGCTCTGATTCTTATTCGTTTGCAAAAATAGGACTAAAAAGAATCATGATTCGGTAAATAGGCCACTGATCGGCATCCAAGCTTACTAATAGGGGTGAGGGCCGGCAAGCGCGTGCCAACCCATTCGAGGGTAGCTAAGCACAAGGAAATAAGCAAAGACAGCTTATGGTCGTGTGCTGGCAAAAAGAGTCTCATCAAAGCTTCCAGTGTCGAGTTGTCACAAATAGGTTTCATAGCTAGACAGCCAAGATAGAAGTCCTTTTCCTCGCTCAGAGCTTATTTCCTTGCTTGGAAAAGGCATTTTTTAAATAAGGCTCACATAGATATTTCCCCACGCACTTCACCAGAAGATCAAGGCCATGTCGAAACGGAATTCTAAAAAGTTGATTGGCAACTATTGCACATGTCTTTAATTGTCTTTAATCCCACCGAGTCTGTAATTGAGCTAATTGTCCCTTGAGCATTAGTGGCTCACCAGAAAGAAAGGAAAAGAACATTACAAGCAAAGAAAACTAAAAAGAAAAGTAATTCCCCCCTTCTACGAGGCGAAATCTTCTTGAGCCTTCTCGAGGTCAGCTCGTCGAGACGCCTGAACATCCCTAGCAGCGTTAGCCTCGGTACCAAGGTTGATCTGTTCAGCCCGGGCAGCGTGAAGTTCATCAATCGCCACTTGACTATAGCCCTGTTCACCTCCAAGATAGCCTGGGGCGATGAAACCCTCTGACTAGCTTCCGCCAAGAGTAGGATCTGCTTGAACAGTTGCTGCTTGCTCTCCTTTACCTTACTCTCTTGAGACTCGATCACGGTGAAGAGTCGGTCTCTTGAGGCTTCTACTTCTAGATCAGCAATGCGAGCCGCCACCGTTTGAGACCGTGCTTCGAGATCGGCCAGGGTATGATCAGTCTCTAGCATCTTTGTAAGTAAGGAAACCCGGCGAGCAGTCTCCAACAAGTTCTCGACCCCGAGCGTAGCGACCCAAAGAAACGGCACTGGGAGAATAATCCACTCCCAAACGGTCCACGGCGGCTAAAGCGGCGCTACTATCGGTGAACATCTGTGGATACTCGGATACATCTCTACTCTTGAGCTGAGCAATTTGATCAAAGATTGTTGGAGAGCGAGGGCGGCGGTACCAAAGATGTCCCCGAATTCACTCACGGCCGCTACCGATGGAGGAGGAATGCTGGCAGTAGCTGAACTCTGGGAGAGACTGAAAGAGGTCGCGGAAGGGACTGTCGAGATGGTGTAACAAGTGGTGGTGACCACCACAACAGAAGAATTACTAGCAGAACCTGTTCAGGCGAAGCAAGGCAAATCAGCAAGTAAAACAAAACAAACAAAAGTCTAATAAGAACCGAAGCAAAGTACAAGAAGTCTTACTGGCAGGAAGCACCGGCAATGATGTGCTCAAGGGAGGAACTATGTTGCTCGGAGCTGGGGGGGGAACCTGTGCCCTTCCCCACCATCTTCTGCTTATTCCGGCCAACAAAACGATGAAAGCTATGAACGCCAATGACTTTGATTTCCACCCTTGCCCGGGAACAAATGCTTCAAGGATGTACTTCCTTGGTCCCGCCGTTACCAGTAGCAGGAGATTACCTAACTACAGGACCCGAGTCATCCATCTTCTTCCCAGTGGCTAGGCACCTGCCCAGCAATGCCTTGTGCGTTCCCCATCCATTAGCAGTTAACTGGGAAATCTAAGCGCAAGTCAAGCCCAATAGTATTACTTTAATGCAGTCCATCTATTTCCAACTATCGATCTCACTCCTCCAATCCGAAAAAAAACTTTCATCTGGTGCTGGCTAATCATCTCAATCTCTTGGGTCCGTGACAAGCACCGGTTTTGGTACTGAATCAGCGACTTCCCATCCCGCCTTCCAAGCGAGCGAATGAGCGAGTGAAATACAGCTTGTTACGTAAACTATATCCGGCTTGCAAATAGACTCTTTTCGATTCAATCTATCTCTTATGTAAGACTTAATGAAGGATTCCTCAGTCGGAGGAGAGAGACTGACTAAGTCGATTCTAAGAAGCAAGAAGGCTATTCGACCGACAAAACGTAGGAATTAGTGCATGCTGAAAGGAGACTGGATATAAATAATAGGAATGGCGAACTGGAGTGAGGAGTTCATGATCAAGTGAAAATCGAACGGGCCGTTTGTTAGAAGTCTCAGGCTAAGTCCGAAAGTGGGGCGAGATAGCTCAAGTAGAACAACGAATAGAGAGTACGGTTTAGTCAAGCTCATGAACTATTTAATCCGATTCACAATCCATTCCAATCTAAGTTTGTGGGCTAGTGAGCCAGTTTAGGTTCGAAGACAGGTAACTCAATCTCCGTAGTGGAATAGGGGGTTGCTTGCATACTTTGTTCAGACAGCACAGAATCAGAAGGGCACTGAATCAGAATCTAAGTCTTTATCCTCCCCTGCCAATCAGATCAAAAACAAGCCCAAAACACGGGGGTTGGGGATTTTTATCACATTGAGATGCTGCCTTAGGAAGAGAAATCCGAAAACAAGCCAAAAATCCCGGGAAAACGGCTTGTTTCTGCGGAGTAGTATTGCTTGCTTCACGCCTGAGGAGTGAGGAAGGTTACCTCGGGTGAGGTGACCACCCGAACGGATGAATAGCTAATCTTAATGGAACTGGAAGAGCGACTTAAGCTCTCTTCCGTTTGATCGCTTACCTGGCGTTAAATTCTTATATGAAACGGCCGGTTCTTGCTTTCTCACAGAAAGTCACTTGAAGAACTTCTCACAGAAAGTCGCTTTTAGGTACTTTAGAACTATCTTCTCGAACAGCAGATTTAATGCCATCCTCTTTCTTCTACTAGTGATTAATGTGCGAAAACAGCCTCTTCTGGGCATGTCCCTGAGACTAGTGCAATCCGGGCATTTCGGGATAAAACCGTTAGCAAGAAATCCCTCTCGCCAAGAAGACTAAATGATAAAGAACCTTCCTTGCCTTACTATGATTCCCATCTCGAAATCAAACCTGTTAAAATAAATCTCCCTCACAGGAAAAAGGCACAAACAGCCTATTTGTACTAACAGGACCAGGACAGCTCCTTCTGTGCTTAAGCTTGCTCTAGCTTCCCTCACTTCTTGTTATGCGTCCTATTCTCTTAGTCTACTATGCATGGCATGCCTGCTCGTAGCGCCCAGATCTTGATCTTCCTATTTATGTGCAATTGACTGCGTCAGGAAAGGGAATCGGTGGGGTTTGCTTTGTTTATCCCGCTAAACAGCTGTTATTCCGACAACAACAGCCGTTATCCCGCCGACTCCTGCCCTTAGTCCCGGCCAAGCTCAAAGACTTCGAGCTCTAAGCACAAGAATCAATCGGAATGTGATAACTCCAAGAAAAGACTATGAGGCAAACAGACGCCCTTTAAACCCACGTGACGATGATGAATAGCTTCCTCTATTGAAGAAAAAGGTGCGTTTAGAGCTCGTTTAGAGGGCGTTTAGCCGAACCTTGTACGAGTGATAGTACCTTGCTTAAAGAGTAATGATAGTAATGTGAGAATTGGAGAATCTTCTTTGCTTGGGTACCCTACCATCATGTCAGGCTTGAATGAGAGAGGAAGTTTGACACGAACTTCTTTTCTCCAAAGAAAGATGGGGCAAGATGGATATGCCTCTAACTTATCAGAAAGGACCTTTTCGTGATGCTCGCTGGGAGACGGCCAGTCTGACCATAGTCTTTCAGTAGCGGAGTTGCAAAGAAAGCAAGGCTGAATTCGCCTACCGGAAGTGAACGCTAGGCGATCATATTGGTAGGTTGGGAGTTGTCTAGTATATATTGGATATTAAGACTGACCGCGATGAACTGAGGAGGTCTTGCTTTCGGCGCCTTTGCTTACCGGCTTGAGCCGGCTCAGAACAGGGGCCTTTGGGCATGGAGAAACTTCGTTGACCTCTGAAACAGCTGATATGGATCCGGCTTCTTCTGATGATGAGCCAGGAGCAAGCTCTTCGATTGAGTATGTGTCAAACTCTTCTTTTTAGTATGATTTGTTGCTGCAGAGAGAGGCGATCGGGCCTATGAATTTGATCAGTTGAGACCAATGTACTATAGATCACATTTGCTTGTCGGCTTTTGTCAATTCTTTGAAAGAGAGATTCCGCTTAGTATGTAGTAAAGTGTGAAGCGACATGCTTTTCCGGTCCCGATTCAGTGAGCGTCTCAAATTCCCCAATGACACTCTTATCTTACTTAATTAAGTAGAACTGACATTCCTTGAGCGGGTGAGGGAAAAAGCCTTCTCAAACCGATCGACCATCCCGCAAGACAATTCGTTCTGAAAGGTTCATCGGTCATGACCTATACCCATTACCAGATTTAAATTTAATAGAAAGAAAGATCAAAAGGCTCGCACGCTCACCTTCCAGCACGCCTTCCTGTCGCTCGCCGTAGAAAGCGGCTAATGTATCAACTAGCAACTATCCCCTCGTCATTTAAGGGAAAAAAAAGGCCGTTGCAACACTCTTTCGAAAGGTTCATCAGTGATGACCTCCACCCAGATGAAATAGCATAAAAGATCAAGTCGAAGCAAGCGAAGAAAGAGTAGCATAGTTGGAGGAGCCAGAATCTATGGAGAAGAAAAGATAAAGGTATAGTAGCGTTAATCGCTCACTCCGCTCCTATTTCCAAGGCTGTCGACCTCACATAGCTCTCACTGCCGATCGCCGACACCCAACCAGAAAGATCTCCTTTTTCTTGATTGTGACAGGTTGGATGAGAAAGCGGACTTCGCTTTCAAAACCTGATCTGTGTGGAGCGGGAAAGAGGAGATCGGAGTCAAAGGTAAGGGGCACCAAAGCGAAAGACCTCTTTCAAGGCAAGGAAAAGAGGAATTCGGATAAAGAGGTTTTAAGGAAGCGCTCCAGGACGAATGAGTTCTTGAGTGAGCAAGCTTTCTCCTCTTTTGCCCGCACCAAGGTACCAACAAAAGCGAAGCGTAGCGACCAAATCGAAGAAGAGAAGTAGAAGGCTCTGCTTAGAGAGACTGGAGATCGTAGTCTCTGAGCTTTTAAGTTCGAATCAAAGGGAAAGTGATTTTCTTTTTCCAGGGATGAAGTCTGGTTTGATAGAACCAGGTGCTGCCGATTTACTGGACTAACGGCTGCTTGAGTGCCTAAACGACGATTATGCTACTGGCGAAGCCATTGTCTTTTGCTTTTGCCACGTCTGGCTCGGAAAGAAGACCTCTGTAGAAAAGAGAAAATGCGGCTTCTTGATATCGCTCCGAGCATGATGGCACCTGTGCAAAAACGTCCACCCATCTCGAGCAAGTTACTTTCTTTCCTCTGTACCTGAACATGAACAAGCACAAAAGGAAAGAGTCACACACACCTGGTTATATTGTTCGCTTGGCTTTAGCTCGTCTTTCCTCTCCTCTGGTCTCGAAACCGGGTCTGGTCTCTATGTCTGTACTCTCATCTCTTTCAGATCCTCTATCGAGACGACAGCCACAGGAACACAAGCAAGACTGAAAAAGGAATGAATAAATGGGCTGTGGACGAGTTCATTAGACAACAGAAGGTGCTGCGGGATAAGGATAATAAGTGCTGGATACAAGTACCAGTAACAGTACTTAAGCCATTCCCTCACCCACGATCGAAGACATGTCCATTCCAACAGGTCTTTGACCTGCGGATGTATAAACAGTTCCTCAGGGATAAGCCGAATATCTTTAGGAACCATTTCTTTCCGAAGAAAGTCAATGATTACTCCCTTAGATACGGATTCAGAGGGCGACCTCTCCCAAGCCACAGCTCAAAGCCGTTAGGCCCCAAGAGAGTCTTGGTCTGCATAGCCAGGACGGACCCTTTCTAAATGTCGATTTCTCTTGTGATCCAGACTAGCCAGTTGCCTAAACCCCGCACCGCTTACACGGCATAAGGTGCTAAACCGAGCACAAGGATACTTGTGACAGATAGACATCAACCCGTGATAGAAGATTTATTTTTCAATAGCGATCGAATTGATACAGGACTTAAGTCCTAACCCTTTCACTCGAAACCGTTTTGCAAACTAAGCAGCCCCGGTGTCGGATATCGGAGATTTCCTTTCTTACTGAACAAGAGCAGAAAAGACAGAATGAAGCATGATATAGACCACGGGAAGAATTTTTGTGTTATCAACCAAGGATGTCGTGGGCCAGCCCTGCTGGCAACAAGCAATGCCCGCAATTCATTAGTTGGAACTTTAAGCCTTAGATAAAAATGGCACTTAGGATCTAGTTCCGCTTCCCGCAAGCCTGCGTAGAAAACGGAAGTGCGCTCAGGTAAGGATTGACTTCGATGGGTGGCATAGCGAAATTCCTCACCGAGATGACACTGGACAACCTCTTGACCGGATCGTCCCAGCGGAGCGATGAAAAGCGTCTTTGGAGCTAATTCCTTTGAAGTAGAGTGGAAAAAATTAATAGAGGCAATCTATTTATTCAATATGAATATGAAAGGGATCCCAATAGCAATAGGAAAAGCAGAGAGGAAAGAGGAAAAAACCATTTTTTTATTCAAGTCAGGCTGCTTTCAGGCGTGTGCTCGGGTCTTCTTTTTTCATTAATCCTATTCTAGAGCCTAGATCGAAATCCATTCTGTCAATGACTTGATTTGGCGACTACTAGCAATCAATCGCCTCTCCAATTGATTTGAGAAGTAGAGACATTGGTAAGAGAATGAGTATTCGTACATCTCCTCAGAGGCAGCGTTCGGCGGCTTCTTTGTCTTAATCTAAGCCTCGGATCTTGACCAACCATTCTTAAAGTCAAGCTTGACTTTAGTGAGACTGATAGGTGATCCCCTTTAGGGACTACTTATCTTGTCTTAAATGGCTCTTTCACATAGTGATGCAAGGGTATTAAACCATTGCTTATTCCTAATTAACTACGTATCCACCCCCGCCTACCAGCTCGGTTCAGCTCTGGGGAGGTCAGGGAAGAACTCATGTTTGCGCTTTTGATTTGCGCTTTTGAGATTCCTTCTGTCCCTTTCCTTTACCTCCGATCTCCCCCGTCGCAGTTAGTATGGCTTGGCTCTCCACATAGTAGTTCTAATGGCCTTTGTGAGTAAGGGCATCACATCGTCTCTTCTAAAGGATACCCATTCTTAACTATTCCATCCTATGGTCTGGTTGGAATAGCGGTACCACTAAAGAAGTCTGTTTCGCTAGCCCCGATGACTTTGCGATAACTAGCTTGGGGAAACCCCTCCCTTTACGAGAGGGGACTAGAAAATGCCTGGACCCATTAGCATATGGAGTACAGTATACTAGTGACCGTGAGTTAGCCTATGCCGAGGTGCAAAAGAAAGCATTCATAAAGCCTCTGAAACCGTTTCCAAGACATCCCATCCATGAATATGCTATGCTGCTTACTCTTCCGCTTAACGCACAAAAGATGGGAACTGTTGGGTACTCTAACACCATCTGGCTGCCTCTGATCTTTTCGTTGAAGAAGCCTTTTCCACTACGGCGACGGTCGATGATCTTTCTTCCATGCATTCCACCGGGCTACCTTTCTTTGTAAGATACGCTCATTCAAGCACTTCTATCAGTTCAGGAAGTAGTCCCCTTATTTTCATAAGTGGTATTTGCCCTTCCTGGAGAAAAAAAGCGAGACTTCTTTTTTCAATCAATTTGCCTTATCTTAAGTTTCACATCCCGACTGATTATTGTAGTTGCGAGGGGTGGGGTGTGTGAGGGCTGCGGATACAATTTCATTAAAGAACTACAATAATAGCTCTAATAGTTATATAATAATTACGAATGGGCATGCGAATAAGAAGAAAGGGATCGGTCTATGAACCCGCAGTGGGATGTTCCCAATCCAAGAAGGCGGACTCCTGGGGCAAAGCCTAGGCTAGGCCAAAGGTGCCTAGCTCAATCAGTCAAATGGGGGCACGAGCTCAACTGCTTTTATTAATCTCCCAATGCCGCTACCGCTAAAGAAGCCCAACCCCCACGGAAGAGAGGCGGATTGAGCGAACGGAGAGAACTATACCAAGAGAGCGCGGGGCAGACATGGGCGTGGCCCAGTGCCAGTGGTTCCTCCTTCTTAAGCTCGGCTTGCCGGCTTGTTCCTTTGGCCCATTCTTTGATGCCAGGATGTTGGTCAGTAGGCAGAACGGCGTACTAAAATGATCCTTCCCTCCCCTGTCAGCTGCTCATTCCATATTGTTTAGGGGAAAGACCCTCAATTTGGCAAGGAATCTGATCTTTCGCTTAAGAATCATATGTAAAAAGCCTATGCCTTCTGAGCGGGAGTAGATAGAGGTATAATTGGATCCGCAAGCCGAAGACCTAAATCCAGCGTGCAAAAAGGAAGGAATTCTCTCTCCTTTCCGTAGGAGAGAGGCGGATTGGAATTAAGAGGGCTTAGAACTATATCAGGAAAGCGCGGAACAGGAGTGGGAATGAGAATGGGATATGAATGGTGACCCGTTGACCAAGTCGATGGCTTTGTTAAAAGGGGTGCGAAGAAGGCCAGCCTGGATAACTTCAGTCTGCTGGTACGTAGGGGAGTCCGGTAAAGGGCTAAGGAGCAAGGGGCACTCTCATTCTAACCTTTGCATGGCGCCACCATAAAGCGAGACCTGAGAAGGAGGCTGTAGGAGAGAGTCCAGCATAACTTAAATCATCTAAGCTGACAAGGACCCTGCGCCAGGAGGATGCTGAGGAAGAAGGCTTCAGTGAAGAGGAAAATACAGACTGAAGCAGAGAAGGCGCCTAAATTTGGTATTGCGGGAGGTCTGATGGTGAAGTACCCAGCAGAAGGTAAGGCTGGTAAAGACCACAAGAAGCTGGAGAAGGGACAGACCTCGTCAACGGAGTTTTCTTATGAGCTTTCTTTCAGAAGGCTTGGCTCCGGAAGATGACCTGATGGAGGAAGACTTGAAGGTTGGTGAGTCAAGCAGTCAGACCCAGGTTAAAGAAAATGAGCCAAAGTTTCAAGTTCAGTTAGGTAACTTACCTGTTAAGGTGGATTGCAAGATGATCCTGACTTTGCCAAGAGAGTTCATGGCTAAAACCAATCAGAATGATCTTTGGACGAACCTACCTCTTTTTCTTCTAAAGCAAGGACCAGTATAGGAGGTCAAACCATGGTCCTATAGAATGAAATTTCCCATTTGCGGATAAATACCTTTTTCTTTCTCAAAACCCGTTACAAAAACTATACTATGCCAAGGCGGGCTTACAGGAAGAAAAGCCTTCCAATGAGGGCTGAACCAGTCAATCAACCAGTACGTACGGATTTCTTTGCGAGTGGGGATTTCTTGGTAGAAGCCTAACGCTTGGCTTAAGGGAAAGACCAACGGAGGGATCTTCTCGGAAAGAGACCTGGCCTAGCTTGTTCATTAAGTAAGGGCATAGGTAAGCCCCCACTAGACAGATAGGTGTGAAGTAGTTGAATAGGAAAGGAATGGAATTCCGTGGAGAGTGATGCGCAGGTGTGAGGGCTAAGATGAACGGACCTATAGTAAGGGTTTCGCACTGTAGGCTATATGCCATCCAGCATAGGCGGGTAGAGTTCATCCCACCGTGTAAGCAAATCAAATCCGGTAATCGCCTTTATATATATAGGGGTCGGGAATTGATTCCCCAATAGAGGACTGTTCCCAATGCCCTAAGCACTCGTCGCCCGGTCTACCACGCTAAAGTGTCCCAATGACACATCGGCCTCTACCGTATCGCATTCTCGCACATGCATAGGTGATAGTGAGTGAGATCCTGGGCCAAACACCATCCTTTTCAGCCCTTTCCTTTGTCTCACAATGACCTCTTGGCAACGTAAGCCATCAGGCGTCTGCACGACGGATCACAGCCAACTTCCCCAATCTGCGTCCTTCAAGCAGCCATCGAAGCCCAAAGCCTATGGGTCGTTCAAGAGCATGCCGACTCGTTTTCCGAACGATCGCTGCTCACTTGCAAAGAGACTGCAACTGTCAACTACACTTGGAGCAATCCTTTGCACATTGTAAGGCCATCAACAACCCGATAGCTAAATCGAAATGAGCTCTTCTTTCACTCGTGACGGTAGCACACCCCTCTTACTTCAGCGTAACCGGCCTACGATTGCAGTTCCAACAGCATTTCTAACAGTTGCACTCTCGCCCACCTATCACCATAAGCTCAATCCGAACTTAGCCCTACAACTCGTGTTAAACCTTAGGCTTGTTGGATTAGCCAAAAATCTTCGACTAGAGCACATAAATAAGGGCAATGTTGCAACGTTAATGAACCGTTAGCTCTCTCAGCCTTCACAGGGCTTCTTTCTGGATTGAATAAATAGAATAAAAAGGAGGGAGGATCAGAACTAGAACTCTATGGCTTCTGGATCGGTCGCTAACGCTTCCTTCCTTCTGCCTGCGCTGGTATCCCTTATTCAAGTAGTATCCCTGCAGTCGTATTCCCTCGCTTGGCAGCCTTACTACTAGCATGACAGAGCTTTCAGTCATCCATTGGAAGGGGCAAGATGGTTATCCATTGCGATTGGTCCACACCTTCGACCAGCGGCTTCTTGCGACCTGCCCAACTCCCCTTCTTGAAGGGGTAAGTACTAAAGTCATCAAGCCATAAGCCGAGGAAGGGGGCTTTCACCCGGAGCAAACCGTACCTCTTCCTTGTGCCTGCCCTTTGCTGCTTACTACGATGACTCCCTATTAATGAAACGGAATGAGTTCTACCTTGACTTAAAGAGAGAGAACGCCTTGCCTACCCTAGCTCCCACTGCCTCTTGCTTGACTTACCTCAGCAAAGAAAACGGGAATGAGCTGCCTCTTGCTTGACGTAAGCACACAAACAAGTCGCTAGTCTTTTATATAAAGTCAGGCTTTCAATGACTGACTTTGGGAGAAGTACAACTAGAGACTAAGACTCTGGAGGGGAGAGAGGGATCCCTAGTCGGGGAGCCCGAGCGATCAGTCATCATGTCTATTGTATATAACGCCAACCTTACATACGCTAAGAGTAAAGTACGCGTATATAGCATAGCTACGCTAACTAATAGAATAGTTAAAGCAAGCAGGGAAGCATAGCTTAGTGGATAAAGTATTTATCTTATTAAGATACGAGTGATTGATCACCGAGGAGAGTCCTTTGGATGCGGCATACAAACAAGGAACTCGGATCAACAGAACAGGTCCATCATTCCCCTCCACTCGCCGGTGTCTTCACCAACGTCGTCACCAAGAGCCTCCCTTGCATCATCACCTCGATGCCGCTCTTCAATACAAAGCTATTCGACCAGCTGCCCCCACCTGATGCTCATTTTCAGATTCATCCTAGAATAAGTAATAATATGGTACGAAAGGGATTGATTGGGATTCATCGACATCTGAGATTCATTTGGAAACCAATGGCTGATCTTCCTCAATAGGAACTGAACGCTGGCATGAGGAAAGCTTTGCTACTTCTCAGTGCATGAGGAATGAAAAGCGGAAAGAGCTTATTCCTTAAATGGAGTTAGTTCTTTGGACTCTATCCCAAGAGCTTATGAGTGCACAAGAGCTGATATGCCAACAGCTGATTCAATAGCTGTGGATTCAATTCCTTCATTCAAACCATATGGAGCTAGAAAGACTAGGCCTCACTAGAGGGAAATAGGAAAAGCCAGCCGGCAGGCAAGCTAGAAGGAAGTTCGCATCTCGTTATCATAACGGCATCTATTTCTTTCGCTCTCTCCGCCTAGTGTTCCGCTATTGCTGTGCGGCGCGGTGCCCCGTCAGAAGCATTGGAAGAAAGCCTTGGTCGATCGATGCGCACAGAAGGAGAGCTTGCTTGTCCATCCAGAAAACGCGTATGTTAAGTCGGTCAATCGATCATTCAGACAGCCGGACCGACCGTATTAGCAAGCGTGACGTGCCGGACTGACCCATAACTTGTTTCTTTCCCGGCAACAGAACATGCACAAACAATACCTGTGGTTTCAGTATCACCACCGATGGGTTGAAAGTGAAATTCACCAAAATCAAAGAACTAACTCCATTTAAGGCGATGTCGGTTGAAGAATCTGTTGATCTACCGGCATCGAAGGAGGAGGCGAAGTCGGGAACAGGAGGTTTTTTCACTTTTGGATGGACAGGAAAGACGGGAGCAAGGCTAGGACCAGAGCCCATGGATTGGGTTTACGGGGTTAAGCATCCCCCACCGGCGGCTTTCCCTGTTACAGGATTACCTATTTATGCTGGCCATCACCTTGTGGTCTATCCTAATCACGAGCATCTGAATCGCTCAAGAATCCAAATCTGGCTCTCTACCACCCTAAACTCAGACTCTTAAGCTTGTTCACGAACTGGATCACGAACAGACTCTTTATCTCGATCTATAATAATACCATAGCCCGGCGCAGGTACAAAGCCTGATGCAGGTGCAAAGCCTACTCCTGGTGCTACTAAGAAGGTTAAAGACCTGGTGCAAATACTTCTGCATCTCGAACTGCTTCTCTAGCGGCTGGTGGTGTTGCTACATCAAAAGCTCCATCAACGGCATAATCAACAGGCTCTTACCTGCGCGGAGAGCCGGTCAGTATCAACAGAAAGGGCTGCTTGGTCTAGATCTGGGAATGAAACTGGCGATCTCGATCAACTGGATCTTAAATTGCACCCGTAACTAAGACTGGTAGTAGCACTTCTTCTGTATGATGTTCTTATCTTTATAACAATACCCGTAGCTGCAGGCCACATCCTCTAGGAAGCAAACGAGTGGTGGAAATAGAGCCACGGTGTGCCCTATCGGGGTCTTCTCTCGGGCAAACTTACCTGCCCACCCGTTTAGGGACAAGACAAGACAGAACCAGGGAGTCGCTTTGGCACCCTTGAGTTGTGGTGCCTTCGTCGTAGCAGTGCCTTTCATCATAGTGGTGGAATGAAAGTCCTGTATAGTGGTGGAATGAAAGTCCTGTATAGTGGTGGAATACCTGTGTCTGAGGAAAAGAAAAGATCGCTTTTAAGATTTCGCCGTTGCAGGAGAAAGGTAGCGGTACCTATTGCATATCCGATTCTCCATTTCGTGGTGAGATCACTTCCGCAGAGCTTGATCTTTCCGAGGGTAGAGTGCTCCTGTCGGATAACTTGTCTAATTCCCCATTCTTGCCTGGATGGGCTACTTCTTCGTGGTGAGAACCCAGAGAATCAAAACGATCATTTATTTACAAAATGGTTGTCGCGAGGTAACCCTCGAGGTACCCTTCCCTATCAATCGTTCGAAAATGAGTGGATTTCGTCCTGTGCCCAAAGCGGAGGGTGCCCATTGCCGTGAAAGCTTTGATAGCGACCTACGCCCTATTTGTTCATCTATCTCATTCCGGACTGCACGACTTCAAGTTCGATTCCCAATGTCTTGTTAGAAAGGAAATCTAATATATTCCGTCTTGGACTTGACCCCGAAAGCAATCGAGGAAATTCCTTCTTTCTTTCACTCTCAATTCCTTCTTTTACTCGATTCCTTAATCCTTAAGTAAACTACGTTGCTAAGTACCAACCGTTCGAAAAGAGGATTCTCCCGAAGCTTGGAAAGCAGAGAGGCGGAACTGACTTCGGATGGAATTCTGCCCACTAATGGTTGAGCGGATTCTTCCTTCCCACGGCGGAAAGTCCCGCTTAGAGTCAAGGTTTATTCTAGACTCGATCTCTTCCCTTTGATCGCTTTTGAATACCTGAGCCCTATCTTGAGTCGTAGAAGGGGAAAGATTTGAGTTCACGGCAATTCATCCCCAGGGAGTTGAAGTGAAAAGAGAAGCAAATGAGGCGCGTTCTTCCCTTACTTCTGCTTTCCCTATTTACTCCATCCCGAGGGCTTGTATTTAGAGAGCAGACTTTTAGCTTAGCTAGCCGCGGGGGGACCTTGTACCATACCATGCGCCGCATATCCTGTTCCCGAGAGGTCCCCTAGACGAAGTAGAACGATTGAGCTAAACAGGTTTCGGTAAGTTTGGTATGCCGCTAAAGGGGGGAAAACCTCTTGCAGGGAGGGAAGCCTTGCTAGGTGGTGGACCGGGTCCTCCTATATTCCTTCTGGTGAACTTCCTTTTCTTGCTGACGCATAAAATCAGAAAAACGGAAGGATTCTTGGTGGTTTGAAAGCATGCTTTGCAATAGCTTAACCGGCGGGTTCAAACTCGGGTCGCGATGCTTGACCTGACCATATCTGTGTAAGATATAAAATTCTATTTTTCTTTTGAAAGCCTAGCTACCAGATAGAGCCAGGTACTATACCTTCATCAGATGTTTAAGCAGCAAGAGGGGACTTCATTCCTTGTTCAGCAGTGGCAAGGAATTCCTTCGGCAAGCGGCCTCAGCTGGGTCTGAAATCAATAGCCTTGTCTCTAAAAGTGGCCTATGACTAGGTTGGAAATCTAGGATCATCCATTGGCTGCTGTCGGAAGGATTCCGGGAAAAGACTCCAATCTTTCTTGAAGGGCACGGCCATGCAACGGCAACAAGATCAACTACGGCTTCTTTGACTGGATCAAGGTATGGATATGCCTGCTCCTGCAACTCTAGCTTATCTTATTCCCCTATTATGGCGAACTTCTTCTCCAGCCTGAGTTTCAATGCATCTTTGGGCTGGATTTCACCTTCGGATAGCTTTGCGTTGGCTCACTTGCTCCGACTTACTCAACGTACTTCGTATTCAGACTTTCACTATTTGATTCAACAGAAACGAAAAATCTTTCCTCGATACTATAATATACAAGGCATCCCCTTCTATTCCGTGGCTGGGAGACCGGCCAATGCAAGCAATAGGTGAATCAGTGAACCTCGGATGGTCATCGATCAATTTCCCTCTCCGCAAGTGGTCGAGTGCGGAAAGTCCCTCTCCCCGTATTCCTACTGATTCAATGATTCTATCCCCTACCCGCAGATGAGAGATGCTCGTATCCCCCGAGCGGCCTCCTTTCCGAAGATGGAATTCCTCCGTCATCACCTTTCGATGCCGAGTCAGAGTTTGGAATGGCAGGTTCAGTCGGATGAAACAGAGTTCATTTTATTAGTCACGCACAGCCTCTTGCTGCTCGGGTTGGTTGATCAAGCGTAGCCCTCAACTTCTCTCGATCAGAATCAATTCCAACAAAGCTATAGCCGGTTCGTAGCCTTTATAACGAGCACCTGGTCTAGTGGCATACCTTTCGGTTACATATACTGCTCCAGATGCCAGTGGACTCGTCGATCAAACAGTAAAGAGAATAGAAGCAGGGGAGGGATAGCAAAGGAAGTAGACCCCGCTAAGGATAAGGAGGGTAGTCCCGTTACCACCAGGCGGATAAGCATCAGTCAACATAAAGTAGCTCGTCAAGCTAAAAACAGAGGAGGGATGCTTGGTCTAGATCTGGTTCCTAAACTAAGTCAAGTTTCTCGCTTGTTGGGTTCCAAACCTCGCACGTATATGGCCCCTCTCGCAGCAGGATCTTTCTCAGGACTACCCTCTCGCTATGCTCTCGTCTCCTTTTCTTTCATTCAGGTACTAGTATCTCTAAATAAAGGTGATCTTCATTTCTTCTTGGGAATCGAAGCCAAACGTACATCGACTGCTCTAGTCGAGTAAATACTCCTTGCCGGGATGAAGCCCGTGTGGAATAAGCTCTTTAAAGCACCTATCCGATGGAACTAACTGAATCCGCTCTCGTGACATGGCTGATATAAATAGGGGTTCGATCTACCACTTTGGATTCGAGACTTCTTCTTTAGTTCCGCCTGGAAAAGGATGTCGCGCCTCTTCTTGAAAATGGAATATAAAAATAAGGAGGTCAACACTGGTTGTGCCAGTTCTACGGGTTCTTACACGATCGTTAATGGACTTTTGGTTAACCAGTCGACTCATAGAATAGGTATACTAACAATGGAATCCCTGAGGCTTTCTTTATAGTCCTGCGAATGACTATTCTTCTTTTTCATGTAAAACGAGCATATATAGAAAATAGAAATCGGAATCTAAAGCGGAATTGTGCCAAAGCCCTTTAGATCCTCGTTTGACTAAAGTCGGCCCTCAACCTATAATATGAAGAAAAAGCTTGCTTTCGCTATCGCGCCTGTACTACTCAGATAGGACATAATCACTGGATTAGGTCGCTTTCCGAGGGGCGGGAAAGGCTTACCTTTTCTCTTTCATGGGGCACGCTATAATTACTAGACTACCATGATATTGGTAGGAAAGATTTGAGACTTTCACATACGGGTTAGAAACGATGAGAAATTGATCACATCCTTCTCAGTAGATAGAGTCGATTTCCTATCCTTGGTCAACCTTCTTCTCCTCTATATTGAGTTACCGCCCTCCGCGGCTTTCTGCCTATCCCAAGTCTTTCCAAAGCCCTCTTTCTTCCCAAAGAGAGAGATAATAAACACTTGTGACTTATCTTATACGGATTGAGCGAACAGATCTACTGAAAGCATTCATTTTTGATATACTGTATTGCTGCCTGCTCGAATCAACATCCCTATACGAGTTTCCTCATTCCTGTGGTTGTTCTCTTCTGTTCTGAGAGAGAGGGGCTCTAATGCCATTTCTCTTCCGTCCAAAGGCCAGTTCAAGCTCTCAGATATAGGTTAGGCTTCCTTTCGATATGCGGCCTCAGCAAGAAAACGTATGTGCGTGACTAACGCTATTAACGAATTGGGGCTGGTAGCGCTAGCGCGCTTATCCGTTGCTTGTTCCTTCTTCCCTGCCTAGGATAGATCAATTGACTGTGTAAGCTCTATAAGGTAGCTATCTATCTTGAATTCAGTTTCTAGTGAGGTCATTCTAATCTTCATATAATAAACCGTCTCGCTTAGTAAGGTATAAGGACTTATCAGGTTCAGCTTCCACTCCGCCATCCATCCAGTAGATCTTCACCTAGGATTCTCACTCTCGAACGGATGGAACGCTACCTATTAGATTGTTGACCCACCCTCTGACTTCGTTTTAGGCTTCACTCATTTCCTTCTTACTTATTTTATTTCCCCCGGCCCCTCACTTAGCTTCAGACTTTGGAAAAGGAACAACTATAACCTATGCCCGTTCCTCTTCTATGGATTCTGGGTAAACAACCCTTTCTCTCTTGCTTTTGCATTGAAAATGACGTTGTTTGCACCTTGTTCGGTGGCGGCTTCTCACCTTGTAAGGAAGTCTCAAAGATAGGAGAACAGATCCCCCAGGACGGATTGAGTCGAGAACGAGATCCCTCCGGCAAGGTCAAACAGTTTATAAGGCAAAAAGATCAGACTCAGTTCGAGATTCCTTACGAATAAGGCTAAATCAAGCATTCTTCCTTCTCATTTAGCTCTCTTCCCTGGTGGAATTAAAAGTACTACAAAGTCTCTCCTAACAGATAGATGATTCTTTATATGAAGATGGAGATGCTTTTGACTTTCTTTAGCTGTATATTACGAAGCGTAGCGTCTGTGTACCATTCAACAACTAGAGCGGTCCTCCAGTAACGAGATCTCATGTCCCGTAGGAGGAGAAGGTACCTTTCTCATTGTACTGTCCTAGTTAGGACTACTTAGGATGGCATTGGTTTGTGAGAGAGATCGCTTCTTCCGGCCGGTCGGTTATCTCAGGTGAGGGAACGGATGAATAGCTAATCTTAAGGGAATGCTGCTTTTAAGCTAGCTCCCTCTTTCCTCTCCCTCTACTCTGCCATCCATACCAGTACCCGATGCATCTATGTACACCGAAGACCATTTGTAGTGTGCTGGTCGCCTTGGTTCCTCCGCTTCCTTCTTGTGAGTCGTAAGTTATCCCCCGGCTTGTTCTGTTCCGTGCCCTTGCTTAATCATGCTCTGGGCGTCCCTTGATCTTCTGCGGTTGCCGTCTAGGTCTCGGTCCGTCCAATGGTAGTGGGACAGATGCGATAAACCTTTCCCACCTCTCCTCTTATCCCTGCCTGTATCGTAGTGGTTCTTGTGCTTGCTCTTCGGCCTCAGTCTACTCACGTGTAGATCCTCGCTTAGGCTCCCAAACCAATCGATTGAGTGCTCCGACCCTATCCCATTCCTATTGCCCTTGGCACCAGATGAACCTTGGTTAGCTACCTCTCATTTTGGTACTATGATTCTCCTACTTCATATGTGGGCTTACCGGGCTAAGCTAATCATTGGATACTCCAAACTTTCGATCTAAGCCACTTTTCGTTAGCGGGAAATCGACACACATTGATATAGGATGTTGAGCTTGCGTATCCCGGGACGATGCCCCATCTGTATCATCCTTTGTTTGACCAAGTGTCAAAGGATTATTCTATTTATTCAATCCAGAAAGAAGCCCTGTGAAGGCTGAGAGAGCTAACGGTTCATTAACGTTGCAACATTGCCCTTATTTATGTGCTCTAGTCGAAGATTTTTGGCTAATCCAACAAGCCTAAGGTTTAACACGAGTTGTAGGGCTAAGTTCGGATTGAGCTTATTGTGGGCGAGAGTGCTACTGAAATGCAGTTGGAACTGCAATCGTAGGCCGGTAAGCTCAGTTCGGTAGCTGCTAGCAGTTTTCCAGTAGCAGATAGCAAGTAGGATAGTCGCTTTCACGTAAGGAGCTAATAGCTAGCTGACTCTTGCTTACGGTAGGCGCCGTTGAGGTACTATTAAGGAGTGAAAAGACGGTGCGTCCTTGGTTCAGCATGATGCTGAAGTCTCTACCCTTTTAAGTAAAGAAGCAGAAAGCACAAGCCCTGACAAGCGTATGAAAAGGGTATATGACGGATAGTACCTCCTAGACCATTACCCATTAGATACCTATATTAGCCCTATAAACGTGCGGTACTTCACTAGCTACCGTTGGCTCGCTAGCCGTAACGGAATGAGAGGGCCACTATTTTCTTTCTCAGCCGCAGCCGTCCCAGCTCTAGCTTCAGTTGACGGAGAATGCCCTTGCTTAGTCTCTTCCACCGGTTGACTCTGATGTTGATGAAGATGAATGCGAATCATATAGTTGATCGGGACATCTATCTCTGGCGGTCTTTCGCATCGCCATTAGTCATTTTTTATTTTAAAAATTGGATTATTTACCCGTGACTGAGCGAAACCATAGTAAGTACAACGAGGGTGATCAAAATGTAAATTCGGAGAGAGGAAGATCGACTAGCCAACCAAAGTGGAGGACCTCCTTGAGACGAGACTGGACTTGTTATTAGACCTAGGGCTTTTGTTATGGTATTGACAGGTGAGAGAGGAGCTCTCCAAAGAGAGGTCCGACGAAACGGAAGGCAAGGTAAACCGAAAGCGTTGCTCCCCCCTGAGAGCACAAAAAGCGAAGGGGGCTTATTGGTATTGGCTAAAGAAAGAACAAAGAGCAGGAAGTCAGTGAGGGGCTACCCCCGACCGGATAGGTCCGAACGATTAACAAGCGGTAGCGATGGTTGCTGAACGCCTTGTTGCTAAAGTCAGTAAAAAAGCCCTTCCTCTCCGGCCGGTAAGACTAGTTACTCTGTCTATGTTTTTGTTATGGGAGATGCGAGTGAAGGAAACAAGCAAGGGCTTCTTTTCAAGCTTCTTCCGAGTGCCTCAAACAAGTGATTAAATGCGTCTATTCGCTCGTAGCCTTGCCTTCTCCTTTCTGATCGATATGGCTAGCGATATTTCTAGCTTTCATTAAGTAAGGCTTCGAAGCCCCTCTCCTCTCACTGCAGACGTAGGCAAGTACCTGGGAGTACCCCTCATACACAAGAGGGTCTCTAAAACGACTTACTACCACATACTCGAGAAAAGTGCAAGGGCTGGATGGAAGGCAGAGCAGTTGTCTATGGCTGGAAGAACATTGCAGGTTCAGTCTGTAACCTCTGCTATACCTGTATACACCATGCAAAGAACGTGTATTCCGGAAGCCATAAACCAGGAAATAGATAGGAGGAAGTGCATCTTTGTATGGGGAAAGAAGGATAAGAAAAATAGGAAAGATTTAATGGCAGGTGTGTAAAGCAAAAAAGGAAGGGTCCTTCCCGAACAGAGCGAACAAGCACTTCGTCCTCACTCAAGCATCCCACCCAAAAGTAGTTCTCCACTTAAGGGCCCTAACCCGTACTTCCTTCAGTGGTCTTCCAATGTACCATTGAGATAGCATTCACCACTTGCTTACTTGGACCAGTCAAAACAAGTCGAGCTCAATCGCACCTTCGCGGCACTGCCCTTTTGAATCGTGCTCCTCTGACCTTTCGAACAAGAGAGGAAAAAAAGACGGGGAGTTGAGGTTCAGCTGTCGTTCTTTCTTCCTTGCTTAGTCGTGTACCACCGGTGGGAAGGAAGGTGATTCCCAGCGAATTGAAAGCCTTGCTTCCGGGATAAGAGTTGGTACTTCTTACCAGAAAGAGATCAGTTCTACTAGCCGGAGATAGGAGTTAAGTCACCGCTTTAGCTGCCCTTAGCAGCACTCGTTTCACCTCTGTTTGCTACTGAAGAAGGCTTGAAGACTGATAAAAAGTTCCTGTTTCCCGGGATTGATTGTACTCCTATAGTGTAAGTCCATTTCCGTTTTTAAAATAGATGGGATCGGAAGCTCCTGATTCCAATTGCGTTGCGTTTTCCCGGGATTTTGCAATGAAAACGCTTTTTTTTGGCACTTTTTAAGCTATTATCGTAGAGTATCATTTTTTGGAATGTCAGCAAAACCTCTCTTTTTGAGTGCCTAAACCCCGTATTTAGAGTCTTATTTTCATGATAGAGCTGATGACTAAGCGAACTCTCTTCAATGCTTAACACATGCATGAAGGGGAGATCTAACATCTAAGGTAGAGGGTTTGTCCTACCAGACACCTTAGCTTAGCAGGAGAGGCGCTTCCCCAAAACTAAACTTGAACCATTTCATCTCGCGTATCCATCATCAGGGACTCCGACAGTTATTCCAGTAGTTACGTATCCCATTTTTTAACCTATGGGCGTTTAGAAGTGGTACAGGGTAAAGATATGTTGGACCGGCAAGGTCAGGCTATGACACAATGTACCGGCAAGGCGGGGCGGTTGCTAGCATATACAAGGAAGATGCACACCGGCCCAGAAACAAGTTCAAATGGCAAGAAATGCAGTCACTGTTCTTCCACCTTCGATTCTTTGCTATCTACTGAAGACCGGTCCATAAATGGATCTTCTGAGCTTACACGTCGTAACGAACGCTCTTGTCCCTTTACAATGGGAGTCCCTCCGGTTGTCGCGTACAGGTGGGTTCTTCCCCCATCCATAGCCATAAATATAGTATACCGCCTCTACGATTCAAGACTACTCCGCTTAGGCAGTCCTCACCCTTTTAAGTCAAGCTCTTTTAGTTCTTCTCGAGCAAGGGGCGCCCACCAATCAACCAAATGAAGAGAGAGCCGCTAGCGGTGAGGGAGTCGTTCCATCTCGAGAATAAGAGAACGGGGAACACAGGTCGGATATGCATTAGAAGGGAAAGCTAGAATTCCTCTTCTTTTTCGGTTGCATCAGCCGCTTTGGCGCGAGGAGCGGGCACACAAGGCGGAGTTAAATCTCCTTATTCTTAGCTAGCAGTGCCATACTCTACCGATAGCCCGGTAAACGGTGCTGACCAACACTCTGCGAACTCTAGCCCATAACAAGCCGATCCGTCCTTTGTTTTAAAAGCTTTTCCTTGTGGCATCCAAAACAACAGGAAGTGTTAGAGGTCAACCTTATGTACTACATATTTCCATGCCTCGGTCCGGACGTTGCTGCTGACAGCTACCTACTAAACGACGGTATCTTACCAGAGTAGCCTTGCTCTGCTACAGGTGGGGAGGGGTTACGAGATCAAAAAGAAGAGAGAACCTCTGTAAAGTGAATTTCTGCAGTTGCCAACTTAGTACTAGGTGGAAGTTTCCACAGCGTATTAGCGTTTTTATCAGTTTTGCATTGAACAGTTAACAACAGATTCACACGATTACGATCGAGAAAGAGTCCTAAAGAAAAGGTAGAAGAATTGCTGAGAATCGATTCCAGCCGGAGTAAGCCTCATTGATCAGATCGCTTGGGGACGATCTTGCTAAAGTGGGGATAAGGGTCGTACCTTTCAATATCTTAGGCTATGGACAAGGTGGCAACACCCCCCTCATTCGAGAGGAAAGACCCGGCCCTACTGCCTTACGGCTCGGAACATCCGCTCTTGCTGTTCCCATTGGTGAACGTCCAGAGCCAGTGGTTGAATCTCAGTTAAACGATTTAGCTAGTCATAGATATATGCCCTGCTTCTTGGCAGGTGGGTGCTTTCCCCTGTGATCACGTTAGAGTCAATTTGTTTTTTCTTTGCCATATTCTTTGGAAAGCCAGAAGCGAGACCGGAAGCGCCAGCTAATCGAGAGAAAGGCCTTAGTGAGGAAGTGGATTCTAGAGAAGGTTCTTGTAGCGTGCCAGTGAGAGTTCCAAAAGAAGCGCTTTGGATTGCAATAATTGGGTTCGAGTCACTATAAAGTTCCGTTTGAGCTACGACTCTCGGAAACACCTGAAGTTGTGAATCTCGAGAAGGTGCTCGCGAAAAAGAGAAGGATTCTTTTGCTAAATACGAATCTGTTGGATCGTTATTGATATGAATTGAAAGACAAGCGACTCTGAAGTCAGTCTTATTACTGTAAGGCCCCTTTGCCTACTAACTAACCAATGCTAGGCCTTTTTATGAGGGATGGCCGCAAGGGAATCCAACCTACGCTCTTGCCTCACAAGAATAGTCAATACAAAGATAGTCAGGTCTAGGCTGGAATAGTTCCGTCCCTTTCTCTTTTTAAGACGAATCCCGTCAACCGATCAGGTTGCCGGAGCAACTGAAGTCCTTTTTCCAGGCCTGCGCCTACCAGCCAAAGCAAGGGCTTTCTTTTTCTCAACTGAAGGTAAAGTCCCGTAAACAAATAAGGTAGGCAACCTAGCGGCTCGCTATTCACCAGCTATTCCCCCTAGACTAAAGTGCTTCAAATGACCTTATTAGTTCCGGTACATGAACACAGGTTTTCCTTAAAGGAGATTGACTTCGGAGATCACTTCCAGCATTTCTAGTAAATTAAGGTAGTGTCTGAATGACATAGCAGCGGAGCAGGAGCAAGCTAGCTGCATTCCTTCCATCGTCAGGTTAAATGGCAAACCAGAATAAACCCTGATATTGAATAAAAGAACAAACCTGGGGGAAGACGACCGAACTTCTTTCGCCCAAAACACCCTGTCATTTCGTTTTCCAACAGCTACGCCAATTCTCTTTAGGCCAGTGGCAAATAATATGATTTCTAGTAGACGATCCTTTGGAGACAAATCCATGATTCTCAAGTTCACGAGGAACAGCCGCACAAGCAACACCGAGGGAAGCAGAAGGTGGGTGCCCCGGAGACGATGAAGTGAGTGACTTTGTATAAATCAATATATAGGGCCCAAACAAAGCTCCCGCTTTATTGGAATCAACAACTAGCGGAACCGGGTCACTCCTGTTAGATGAAGACTATGCGGGTGTTGGCCCATTGGGTTCGTGTTCACCAGAAGGGCGATTTCTCGTCTAGGGCCTTTCTTCTCGGTATTGTTCCGCGCTTCAAGCGTTAGCTTGTTCGCATCTCTACGCCCTATCTCTTACCTTTATTTGTGAATTCTGAACTTGTCTAAGTGCTACAGCCATCCCTTTCTTGCTAACGTATCGAAGCACCCCTTACTGGGTAGTGAGGCAAGGTTGCTACAGGGAATATTGAAGATCCGGATCGTAACCGGACATGCAGTCATGCTCCGTCCTCGATTCTATAGAACCTCTCGCTGGCATAATGGTTGTGGTAGTTTCAACTTCATGTCTACCCGGCCCAACTTCGGGTGTACGTACAGAAGGAACTGGATATTGATAGAACTCATTGAGTACGCCCACCCTTGTAACAGCGTTGGAAGACCCCGTACTTGTTCCTTAATAGCGCATCCCAAATTATGATTATTCACATAAGGCACCCTCTGCTACTTAGGAATAGTCGCCCTTCTTCCCTGAGTTAGAACTCCTCACCCTGGTGAGGGAGTTTGCTCCCGACTCCGCTCCGGATCCACCTCTTATTAACAGAATACCATTCCTCCATGCCAATTCCCTCTCCCTTTCTCCAAAATATATAATGGTCAAGAAATATGATTCTATTCACTCTTCCCCAATTCGAACATGGAGATCAAGCCTTTCATTGCTGCCTTTGACTAGATAAGGTGTAAAAGGGCCAGAAGGATCCAGACTTCTTTCAATCCACCATTCAGGTTCACAGTATCGAAAGAGGGTGAGGGCGCCTGCCGGGCAAGGGCTGGAGATGAAATCGGCTGTAGCGCTAGGCTGAGAGAAAATCGGCTGTAGCGCTAGCAGCGCCACTCCAGTTCAAGGATCGGAAGGGAGAGGACTATGCTTCTCATACCTCTCCCTTCCCTGTCCGCCAGGAGCGGGTAGGCAAATACTCGCCCCCAAAGTCTCAGGCGGTAAAAGCCTTAGTCCGGAAACAGTAGTGAGCTACTGAGCGAGAGTTCCTGAGCTAGTTGGCCGGAAGAGAGTTGTTTTTTGAAGACGAAACGTAGTGCAGCTTGGGGGAAGCCCTGGTCCAGTAAAGTTAGGGGCAGTCGTCCAGTAGCGGAGGATAGTTGATCGATTAGCCTACGCTACAAGCAGCACGTTGTTCCTACCCCTTAACCTACCGGGGAGGCAAATCTTTAGTAGTTTTCAATTAAGATATTTATTGCTTTAGCCGCTCCCCCAAGTTCTTATTTGAAAGATACCGTTAAAACTCAAACTACAGCAGGAGGTTTAAGAATTCCTTCTTCTAGAGTTTTCGTTTTTTAAAATATTCCAGGTCTGGTGTCAAGGGCCTTGGTTCAGAGCCTGGGTCTGGTGATGCTGCCACAGATCATTCTAAGGATGGAACAACTTGCAAAGATTCTCCTGCTTCTGCCGAGAGGGCGGGATCTGGATATGGGAAACTTGACTTGGATTCGCCATCTTGGCAGCTTACTGGTTGAACAGAGGGACTTCCATTCTCTGCAGCTTCTCTGGTTGGTGCTTCTATCGAGGTTGGCCTCGAAGGCATTTCCTTGCGTTTAATCAGTCAGTCGGTTCGTAGCCTTTATTAAATTAAGGCCCACATTGGTTCGAGGCTCGCGGATAGGTGGGGAGTAGGAGGAATCAATGAAGTGCATTACTGCTGCCCCTTCGGATGGAATAGATGGACAAGAGGAGAGCCTTGAGTGCTTCCACTTGATCGGATGAAGAGACTGGATATACACGACCGGCTCTCGATAAGAGGTTGAGGAAGGGATGCTGATGCTTCCATTCCCGGTTCGGGGGATTCAACTGATAGAGATGCAGATGGATCGGATTCACTCGCCTTGAGGCCTTGAAAGACATAGAGAAGAAAGGCTTACAGGTCCTTTCCCAGCAGAATTATAGTCGCAGTTATCTTCTTCTTACGATAAATAGAACGAGTTGAAGGGGTGGTCTAACTCGATGTGTTAAGTATCCAACTTGGGTGATATGTTAAGGCGAGTTCCTGCTTTCAAAGTGGAGAACAGATGTTCTAATTATATCACAATAGCGTCTAATGATGGTTTTTCGTTAAAACGTCTCGCGTGCAAAGGAAGGCTGAAGGAAGCCGGGTGAGCTGCGTGGCATGGATCCGGATATCGGTATGAATCTGCAACTGGTTATGGAACAGGAAGAGATGCTGCAGGCACTTAGTTGTTGAATAGTCTGCCTATCCGAACGGTCCCACCTATCCCGGGTGAATCAACCTTCCCTCTCGGGCTCAATGATAGGCGATCAACGACTACCCTTCCCCACCTCAATTGAGTGAGTGTGCCCTACCTCTTATGCCTGCCTCTCTCTACCGCCTATCCGATGAACGGATCGGTATGCCCGACGACCTACCCGACTCTAAAAACGAGAAGTGGTTCCTACCTTCATCTTCTATCTCTGCTCGCTGGAAAGCATGCATTCCCCACCGTTCCAATTGCTGGAATGAGTGGATCATTTACACCCTCCTTAGTCTTCTATGGTTGATCGGCCAGGTTAGAGAATCAAAAGGAAGAGCAAGGAGGCTTTCTTAATTTCTTTACTGGATCATCCTTTGTTTCATCCCCGAGACCCTCCTTCTAAAGGAGGCACTAAAGCTGCTTTAACTGACCACCCCGCCCATACTTCACTTTTCAACTCATAGCTTAAGCTCTCAAACTAGAGCTATTCTCACTAAACCGAATCTGTAAATCGAAGACCGCTAAAAAGGGTCGCTGACTGGTGAGAGGATGACTCTCACTTTTCTAAGGATGACATTGTGCGACTTCTTTAGACTCTCAAGGGAGAGTTGAACCGGATAAAGTCTCCTTGCCGGAAGAGAATCCATTCCTGAGGTGAACGCTTCCCCAAAGGAAGCCGATCCTTCCCTCGAGCCTGGTCCCAGGGCATCGCTCTTCTAGTAGCAGCAGATTTCGTTCAATAGTTAGAAGTTCTTTTGGACACATAATAGGTTGTTATTGGTCGACTAATGGCCCACCCCATACGACTATAAGGGGTAAATAGCACTTTTCGGGGTAGCAACCGATCTTAGTAAATAACATCTTGTTTCAGGGAATCGGTTGTTCCTTCCCTATCCTATCTAATAGAGGAAGTCAGTCGAGAAGGAAGTCCTATAGCAGTACTAAAGGAAAGCAATTTCGCTTCTAGGTCCCGAGACTTAAGCCAACAATTTCGCTTAGCTTATACAAGACGACTCGATTAAGCAGAGGGAAATAACCGCTTTTGCCTTTGTTGAAAGCAAGCAAACACCTGGAATTAAGTCAATCAAGCAATAGCGTAACAGCTCTTGCCCCTAGATTGAAATGAAAGACCGTACGGGAAGAAAGGTATTGAGCTGCGTATGGGTCGCTATCGCCTTAGTTGAGGCCGATAGGATACGCTATTGGTCATTAGTAGTGGATTTCATTAAAAGACCGTAGCGGGAAGAAAGTAAAAAAAGAAGGTTTTGGTTGGCCAATCAGATCGGCCGTTCACTACCGTCCAAATGCTTCCTTTGTGAGAAGAAAGACGATTCGCCGAGGTCTCATATGATCCCCGACGGGACGTAAATAAGACGATTCACCGCAATTCCTTTTTCTAGAGCTTTAATAGTTATTTATGTTTAGGATCGTCTTGATCTTCATATTTGATTAAAAAAGAATAAGAAAGTATATATTGTTTTAGGAATTATTTCTTTCTTACCAACTAGTATAAAACCAGATTTCCTATAAACCGAGAGGGGGTAGGAAACACCAACTACTGGCATGTCCGAGCTAAGATTGGTTGAGGCGGGTAAAGACGGTTGCGTAGCTTACTTGGTAAAGGACTCCTTTAGTTTAGCGGTCATGGCCTTCTCATCTATATCAGGTCTAGGTGGTTTACTTGTACACCCCAATTCTCAGAGTTCACGTTCTGATCTACTTTTCAGAGAAGTTCCGTAGTTTTGGACAGGACAGATGGGAACCTGGAGGTAAAGCCTCTGTTAAAGCAATCGGGCTAATGCATGTATACTAGCTTACTAGCTTTAGTCGCTTGTGTACTGGCCTGTTAAAGGAAGCAGGGTACGCTGATTTGGGATGCTAACTAAGTAGATGCGTAAGCGAGGTGCGAAAGCAAGCAGGCAACAAGTGGATCGGGCTTATTCAAGGAGGCTACGTACTGAACTATTAAGTAGTGGATCAGGCTTATTCAAGGAGGCTATGTACTGGAACGAGAAGTCGGGCTCTTCTCTTTCGATCCACTAGCGCATACATAGTGCCAAAGAAGCGTGATAGAGATCCGGTCCGCAGCTGACTTAGTCAAGGCTTTTGCCCTAATCTAGTAGCCCAGAGATCTCAGGTCTAAGTCTAAGTGGTGTAAGGGAGAACCTAAGAGATTGCTTGATGCAGTCTAAGGCAGGCCTTGGTCTATGATTGAGGAATGCTAAAGCGAAGGCGCTCACCAGTAGGACGGCCTAGCAGGTCTAGGAAGGAGTTGGCCCTAGCCTTGTCACTTTGGTACGCCCTAGGTTGGACTGACTCGCAGACTCGCTCCCAAGAAGAGAGCCTATGGAGGGCCACGCCTTGTAGAGGTCATGCCTACTATAGCTCCCGGGCTAGAGAGAATCCATGGGTACCCATGACCTCTACAAGGCGTGGGTTGGGATGACAAAGCCTAGAGCCTTTCGGTTGAGTGAGGCTTCAAAGATAGAAGCCGACTTGAACGAGATAGCGGAGTCGGTATAGAACGGGACGAACTGGTAAGTATAGACCTGAATTCGCAACACCCCAACTCCAAGGGGCACAGGACTTTGCTGCCATGGTAGACTGCAACAAATAAAGAAATTGATGGGCACCCTTTACTAACGAATTGCCGCCTCTCTGTATTTTACTGGATACGTGTGTGAAACAAAGCTTCCCCGAGTTCAAATCGATCCCGGGTCAGCAGTCAATCTCTTACCTCTAAGGACTCTCTCCTACTTGGGGATCCCGACTAGCAAACTTATTTCACTCCAATGCATTCCTTTATGAAGTAATCCCTTGCTTGTTGGAGTGAGAATGTAGCTAATCCTTGTAAACGGGATGGTGCTGAAGATGGGCAACTAAACTCCTCTTATGGCTTGAGCTGTTAACGGCAATTCCTCTCTGACCGGTAACTAGGGCAAGCAACTCTCTCTACGGTTTGCTATGGTATTGCCAGCAGTTGTTGTTCGGTCAGTGAAAGAAGTGTAGCTTTGGGGAAAGCAGTTGTTGAGACAGTTCGAGTTCAGTCAGTCAATAAGTGTAGCTAAGGTGTGAAGCTAAAACCTGTAACCAAACTCCTATCCATCACTAGCGATATAGATAGATAGAAGTGCTTTCCAAGCAACCTTGGGTTGGTCCGCCTAAGAATGAGTAGTCGCGTCGGTGTGGAGCTCTTCATGGAGCGGCGTTAGAAAGCGTCAGTTCTCATAGCGAGGCTAAGGCGCGGCCCCCCAATTATCAACCTCGACCTACACAAGTGGTTTTAGAACAAAAATTTGGAAAGTTCTGTTAGGTTCTTACTAGGTAGTCGCGACCTTTTCTTCTTTTACTTCACATAGCTTTTCGTCTCCTTGATAGCTGGAAGTTCTCCAAAAGTATGAAAAGCTGGAGGGCTTTGTACCATCCATTCCAGTGTGGTTGGATTCTGTTCAACAGCCCAAGGACTTGGAGCACATCTTTTGTTGTTTCCACTGCTTGAAGTGATTGTTACGACCACGAAGAAACGACGAATCCCAACTACGGATATATAAGGGCCAGAACTGCTAAGGGCATTCCATCCGGCGTAAGCATCTGGATAATCTGGAATGCGACGTGGCATACCCGAAAGCCCTAAGAAATGCATGGGAAAGAGGGTCGGATTAACCCCGAAAAAAGTGATCCAAAAATGGATTTTTCCTAAAGTTTCAGGGTATGTCCGACCAAAGATTTTACCCACCCAATAGTGAAATCCTGCAAATAAAGCAAAAACGGCTCCCATAGAAAGTACATAATGGAAATGTGCAACCGCATAATAAGTATCATGTAGAGCAATGTCTAGCCCAGAATTAGCCAGGACTATTCCAGTGAGTCCTCCTATGGTGAACAAAAAGATGGACCCTACAGCAAATAACATTGGTGTTTTGTATTGTATCGAACCTCCCCACATGGTAGCGATCCAACTAAAGATTTTTATTCCAGTGGGGACAGCTATGATCATGGTAGCTGCGGTGAAGTAGGCACGCGTATCAACGTCTGAGCCCACAGTAAACATATGATGAGCCCGAACAAGAGATCCAAGAACACCAATACTGATCATGGCATAAACCATGCCTAGATACCCGAAGACCGGTTTTCCCGAAAAAGTCGAGACGATATGACTTATGATACCGAATCCAGGCAGAATGGGAATATACACCTCTGGATGACCGAAGAACCGAAAGAGATGCTGGTATAATATGGGGTCTCCCCCTCCAGCGGGATCAGAAAAGGTTGTATTAAAGTTTCGATCGGTTAATAACATTGTAATTGCCCCTGCCAGTACCGGAAGTGATAATAAAAGTGGGAATGCTGTCACTGGAACGGACCACACAAATAGGGGTGATCTATGCATAGTCATTCCAGGTCCACGCATGTTGGAGATAGTTGTTATAAAATTGATAGAACCTAAAATGGATGAAACACCAGATAGATGAGGACTAGAAATTGCTGAATCAACTGCTCCTCCAGAATGGCTGGTAATACCACTTAAGGGCGGATAGACCGTCCACCCAGTGCCGCTACCCACTTCTACTAAGGCCGGGCTTAATAGGAGCAAGAGACTTGGTGGCAACAACCAGAATGAAATATTATTTAATCGTGGAAATGCCATGTCAGGTGCACCTATCAGAATCGGAACAGACCAATTACCAGATCCACCTATCATCGCCGGCATAACCATAAAAAAGATCATTAAAGGAGCGTGAGCCGTTATTAAAACATTATAAAGTTGATGATTCCCACCAAGAATTTGATCGCCGGGTCGTGCTAATTCCATACGAATCAGTACGGAGAAGCATGTGCCCATCACTCCAGCAATAGCACCGAAGATGAAATATAAAGTGCCTATATCCTTGTGGTTAGTGGAGAACAGCCATCGAACCAGATTAGAAAACATAAAGATGAGAGCGTTTTCTTCCTTATCAGAGAGGGGCCCTTTTCTTAGGGAGCGGGGCTTATTGAAAAAGGGGGAGTGAGGGTAAAGGGGTAAGGTCCGGAAAGCCCTCACTTTATTGATGGGAAATTTGGATCCCCTTTTCCTCTCCCCCCCCTAAGAACCGCACGTGCGAGTTCCCCCGCATACGGCTCAAGTGGCGAAGGCCCTTTCCTTCGCGCTTGGTAAGCGCTTTGCTGTAGCCAAGCGCTAGCCTATCGGCGTCAGCCAAGCTTCGACCGCGACTGCTCGTCGCTTCTGGCCGCCTTATTCCGTCACCCGAGATCCAAGTCAGCACCGGCAAAGATCTCTTTTCTTCTTCATTCTCAACAGGAATGCATCAAAAAAACTGCCCTTCCATATAGATCGTCGTGGCATGAACTAATTTCTTCGTTTCCCCACCCCTGCCCGAAATCCAGCTTTGGTGGGCTTCCCCCAAGGTGAGACCGAAGGTCTACCTCCTTTCGTGCGCCCCTCACCTCCTCCATGAGGATGATCCACTGGATTCATTGCAACACCACGAACAATGGGGCGTCTGCCTAACCACCGGCTCTGTCCAGCTTTTCTAAGCTTACGTGCACCATGGTTGGGATTGGAAACTATACCAATAGTAGCTCGGCATCGGGAATCAATTCGTTTTTCAACACCCGAGGGTAGCCGCACAAGACATTGTGGTGCTGGTTCCTTCATTATTTTAGCAAAAGTTCCCGCGGCTCGAGCCAGCTTTGCGCCTTGACCTGGATTACATTCAATATCATGTACCCATGTTCCTATACGTATATCGGCTAATGGTATGAAATTTCCTATTTGAGAATTTAGATCAAGTATCTCGTATCTATAAGCAGGGGGGCGTGGCCAAGAAGCAGCCAGCTGACTGCCCCCTTCCACCCGGCCTTTCTTCGCTGTGTGAACAAGGTCTTGGTATGTATGGGCATTCTGGGCAGGTCGCAAGAAGCCGCTGGTCGAAGGTTTGGACCAATCGCAATTAATCACCATCTTGCCCGCTTCCAATTGATGACTGGCTATTATATAAGTGTTGACCTAAGCCCCTGTGCTGGGGCTCGGCTCCCGAACCGTACGTGAGCTGCCTCGTACGGCTCTTCCTAAGAACTTGAAGCCCCCTCCTCTCTCTAAATAGATTCTCAAAAAATGCATTTCATTTAGATAGAAAAAAACTCTTTTTCAAAAAGCCTTAGCCCTCCTATTCAACGGGGCTATTAGAGAAGCAGCTTCGTTCCTTGCCCATTAGCTTTCGCTTCCTTGTGCCTTAGTGTAGTCTCGGTCCATAGTTTAAGACTCCGTTCCTTAGCCTAGTCTATATCCACAGCGGACGTGACTCCGTACCTTAGCCTTTCCCTTTGTAGACGGCTAAGTGACTCTGTAACCTTAGCTTTTCCCCTTTGTAGAACAGCAAAACCAGTTCCTTAGTGGAACTCTTTCACTTACCTTCAACTAAGCTATTTCATAACAAAAATATCACTTTCTTCGACTAAGTTATTCCATAACCTTCGCCTCGGCTCGGCTAAGTTACTTCGTAACCTTAACGTACTTATTTTTTTTCGTACTTTCTCAGGTCTAACCTTCGCCGGGCTTTCGTCCCTTCGCCTATAGGCGGCGGCTTGGCTTCGCTATCGCTCATGACTGGTATAGAGATCTCTCCGTGTAGTCGTCGGCCACCAGAATGCCTCCTTGGTCGTAGTCTTGTAGTCGGCATTCCCCAGAATGCCTATTATATAGTGGTCGGCCTTTCGAATGCCTCCTTCCTTACTTTTCTGAGAAGCCCTTTCTTACTATAAAGGACAGGGCTCACCTTTGGAAACTTAGCTACTTAAGTACTACTCAATACTCAAGTAAAGGCGAACGGCATTCTGTTGTACAGCTACTTAATATTTTATAGTACAACAACTGTCGTTAAAGTACCAAGGAAACCTTCGGTTCCCTTTGTTTGAATAAACGCCGCCTATTCTATTAGTTAGTTTACATTACAAAGTCAACCAAGCCTAACCGGTCACGACATGTTGTTGATATTGATTGAGGAGTTTGATTTTATGGAGTTTAGCTTACTGAATCCATAAACCTAGAAAGTCACCGTAACTGGTACTTTGTTTGACTCTATAGGTAGGTATCGGTGGGGCTTGCGTAATGTAGTTATAGTTAAGGTTGCATTGAAGTCGCGCTTTTCTTTTTTGAAGATCTACTGAACAAAGGCGAACGGGGCTCCCAGGCCGGGACGTCTGGCAGAATGCTTGGCCTCCTGCGCTGGAAGCGACACCCGAAGGGTGAGCTTCTGGCGGTTAGCTTCTAGTCCGTAGGCATTCTGGGCTGGAAGGAGGCAAGCAAATGAAGGGAGGCATTACGGGCCGACTACAAGAAGCAAAGCACTGTCTTAGAGGACTCGACAAGTCGCTTATAGAATGCCTACTACTAAGTTCAGTTCAGTAAGGGGGGAGGGAAGCGAAGCTTAGCGAGCTTTAGTTGGCCGACCACTACATAAGCCGCTGGCGGAGAAAGCTCTTCGAGCTTCCCTTCATTCGTTGCTAAGCCAAGGTCCCAGGTCTCCGAGTCAGCCCGCGCTTTTTCGAAGAATCCTGCACCCATGGGCATACGGCCTGGCAGGCCTTCCCTTTCCGCCGGAGCTTCATGGGCGTTGCCCCGTTCCCCAATCAGATGTTTGGATGTGAGCTATACTCCGCGAGGAGCCAAACGGGCGTATGGCCTTGCCATTTGACCTCTCTTCCCGTGTGACTAGGAATGCTCAGTGACAACCTCTCAATTGTCACCGCCTGGCCTCTCTTGCTACCACGGTAGCACCTAGTGTGGTCAGCACCAATCGTGTTCGGGCAACGAAGCTTACACTCATTCACATTGGTTCATCCTGCTATGCCCCGGGCCTTTTGCTCTTCTAACGTAAAAGGTGGCCGGCCATTCGTCAAGGCCCAGGAATCCGCTGGACATCTCAGCGGCGGGATTGGATACCCGCATCCGATCGAAGTTCCATTGCCGCCCTAAAGAAAGGGGAGCTGTTTCTAGGTGGGTCGCTTCGCGAAAGACATTGCTTAGGACCAACGGGTCACACGACAGGTGCACGATCGACTTTGCACGCTCCATCCTTCGGCCCTTCTCCTATCGGCTTGGCAGGCAAGCTACCTTGATCCGTCTTCGGCTTCGATTCGTTATGCTCAGCAGCTCCAACAAGCCCTAAAGTCTCTTGCCGCCGCCAAGAAAGCGCTGCTTTACGTTTGATCCTATGTGCCCAGAGAATGCTATGCGTTCTCCACTTTCGAACCTCGCAAAGAGAGAACGTGTTTTTTCCTCTGAGTTTCTCTCTCATTCGCGGAGCGAAGAAAGCGGGCTTTGCCCCAGCTACTGCTATCCTTGGGAAACAAAAAGAGCTACCGAAAGAAAGGGATGCAGTCTCTCCCTTGGCCTTTGGAGAGGAGAAGGCAGAGAAGAAAACGTCCTTCGCGCAAGTTTTTTTGCTTCCTGCGCTGGCTTGGCTCTTCGACCAAGGAGGCATTCTGGTAGGAAGGCCAACCACTACATAAGCCGCCATCAGTCCAGGAGAGAAGCAAGCTACCTTTCTTTGATCTACCTTCCCGGGCAGGGAAGAGAACGCAAATAGGCTGCGGATGGTGGCCGTGGTAGGTTCGAGGATCTTATGCGGCGGAGCTAACTCTTCTATCGTGTTGCATTTCCTCTGGCGGCGTAGCTGCACCCCCTCGATCCATCGTACTGGAGCGATCCGAGAAGAACGATTAGGGTCATATTCTATCCTTTCTACAATGCCCATAGACGAAGTGCTTCGTTTCAGATCAATTCTTCGCAGCAATCGCTTTGATCCACCCCCTCGGTGAAAAACCGTAATACGCCCTGAGGAATTCCTCCCAGCAGACTTCCCTGTACTCAAAGTGAATTGTCTAAGTGCTCTCCCCACTAGTAGTTTTTTCATTGTCTCTCTCGGTTTCATTCCATCTAGTCCGAATTAGCTCCTCCTCCTCCTTCTCCTCCAAGATCGTCGTTGGTCCTTCGCAATATTCGTAGATGTGGTAATTGTATAGTGAGAAAGCTCCGCCCTGCCTGCGAGACGAGAAAGCCCTCTTTTACATCACATGAATGGAAATGCTACAACCAATTGTTGTTCTTTTGACGATGAACCACTCCGGTACTATTACTATCTATACGCTATACGGAGTCAATTTTGAGAAAAAGTTCGAGTGACCTATTTCAAGTAATGGCAGTCTCGTACTTCAAAGTCCTAACTGTGGCATGTGAAAACAGTCCTTCTCTTGGTTTGAAGCCTTTATTTTTTAATTAAGTATATAGCTAGCGTTGATGAAGTTAGCTCGGGCACAATGGGATTGGGGTCCATATAGGAAGTCTAAAGACGGGCTGTTCAGGAGCACTTTATTATGACTGGAAGAGGTTCACTAGTTTTCCAAGAGTCGAGAAAGGCGGGTAGAGAGCACACAACCAGAAGGTGGAAGAAAGCGCTAATGCTTGGAGTTCTTTCTCTACTTTCAGAGTCGATCAAGACCCTCTTATTTCACTTGCTACGACTCTTGACAGAGTCCGGATGGCGATCTCGATGTGCTGCTAGTGATGGTGCCGATTCGGACGCTACTGCTCTTGGTGGATTAACGGGGATAGAGATCAATCGATTCAACGCTCTCTGCCCCGTTTGAATTATTATCAGCGGACTCGGGGAGGAAACGCCTTGGGGAGTGTTTTGGGCATCACATCTTAGAATTCCTCTACCGGAGGACCTGGTGAGGAAGAGTGCTGTGATCCTGATCACCAGGTTCTATGCGTAGCGTCGCCAAGTAAGCTAACTCCCCTTTCCTCTAAAGGTATTTGTCGGTTGGTTGCAGCGGATAGTTGGAATACTTGTTCCTGCTTAGCCCCTCCTTCCCTCGCTCAAGCCAGAACCATTGATAACTCTTCATATTAGGCCCTCTATCGGTTAGATAGTGGCATGGAAGGAAGAACCTGACCGCAATAACGCTTCCGTTGAAAAAGCAAGGTGCGGAGTCAGAACTGAGCACTTCTTTGAATTGAGAAGAGGTGCCTACCCGCCAATTAAGAGATCAGACTTCAAGGCGTGAGGTGCTTTTAGCGCAGCCGGGATTGATTAAGATAGTTGTTCAGCCGAGGGAAAGAAAAAGAAAGAGAGTTAGATCCGAGAGTGAATTAGAGACATTATCTCACAGATGAAAGAAAAGAATCCGAGAGGTACGAAGCAGCTCGAGCATAGCGAGAGGAGACTGAGGCAGGACGGTAGTCCTGAGAAAGATCCTGCTGCGAACTGCTCTGTGGCTGGACAGGAGAGAGGTCAACAGCGGCAAGGATAGGAGACTGACCCATATACGTGCGTGCGAGGTTTGGAACCCAACAAGCTAGGTTGCTTGCAAGACAATTGCAATAAGCCACTTAACTGATTTAGTTTAGGAGTGCCGGCTCCAGGATATTGAATATCTGGGACTGAGAGTGCCAGGCTGCGACCCATCTTTGCAAAGCAAGAGCGAGGCCAAGAAGCTGCAAAGCAGCACTCGTACACTAGAAGGATTGGGAGAGCTCCTTTCCTTGCCAAATATTCTAAGTTGGGGCCGGAAAGAGATTTCGCTTTGGCTTTGGTTCGCTTGACCGTGTGACTATGGTTCCTGTGGTCTTGTTCAAATAGAATAAGTCCCTTTGGGTGCTATCACATAGCCCTAAGCAGGGCAAGGAAGGTCTCTAATCGACAACAAAGAGATATGACAATTAGCGGCACCCCTTCTGAGCAATATAGGCTATAAACCTCTTTTCGTTAAATCATATAGTAAGACAGAATTCTTATCTTAGTGACTCTTATCCAATCTCTTTAGGGAGAGGGAGATGACTTGCGACTCTTATCCTAGACCGGTAACTGTGATCTGAAATGTCTAGACAAAGGAGTGCGGGAAGGTTTCCCTGGGAGGGGAACCAACCAAACGGATGATATGACTAACCTAGGGAAAGCGTGAATGAGTGCAGCACTGGGGATTGCAGCTAAAGCCGGTAACTAATCCCTGCCTCTTTGGCTGCTAATGGGAAGTACTAGCTATTCCTTTCCTTGAAGCTAAGACCGGATCTGTAAGACTGGACTAGTACTTGTATCTTCTAGTCGAGCAGACAAGGGAGCTCCCGTGGAACCTTTTCTTTCTGGCGCAAGACTTGTATCTTCTAGTCGAAACGTCACACAATCTTAGATTATGGCCTGTTTACCTCGGAGCCTGCGGTTCCATAAGGGACTAGAATAACCTACTGGCCTTCCTGCTGGCCCGGCTCTCTGGCGGGGCCCCCCTCCCCTCTTACGAGGTGATCGTAGCCTGTCACCCTTCTACTAGGAAATAGCCTACTGGAGGCTGCGACGGCGCCCCGTTGACTTAACCGCGCTGTTCCGGTTCACTGAGTTGGAAGATAGAGTTGGGAATCGGACAACCAGAAAGGCTAGCTAATAAGAGAAAAAGAACTTCTCACAGAAAAGAGCTTTTAGCTACTTTATCACTAACTTCACAAACGGAGATCAACATATTCGTGCCACCTATCAGCATTCAATATTATCCTAAAAAAAAGGAGCCAACAGGCACTTTCAAACCGAGATAGAAACTAACGCGATGAACAATCAGGCACAACCAAGCGAACACAGTGTTCGGTCGAGTGCTCGACTGAAAGGAGAGGAGAGCCATAGCGAAGCTAGTCCTAGAGCTTAGCCTAGGAGCCCGCCTTAGTGAATGAGTACGGAGTCAAGTGAAGAAGGAGATCTGAAAGGAGTAGCGCCATAGATAGAGCCTGTCTTGACACCGGAACAACGCATTAGTGAGACATCTATGAATGAGATCAGAGTGAGGCACGTATGCTTCAAGGCGTCAATATCCGTATACATGAGATCATGCTAAGGCATGCACTTCCATTGACATTCGGATCAAAGACAGATCGTTGCAAGAGGCCTCCCCGCCTACCCGTAGGAAGCGGTAGCGTAGTCAGTAGATAGAAGAAGGCGGTAACGAAGGACAGAGAAGAGAAAGGATAGCGAGAGCATAGTCTGCCTCTGAAGTGGTGTAAGTGATCAGAACCGCGTGGATGAGAACAAAAGCCAGAGTTGCTTAGCCTAGCATTACCCATATAGAAGGTGGATGCATACTCAACTAGACCAAAGGATCAAGATGGAAGCAGATAGCAAGAAGATAGAGACTCCTTATGGACCGTAGGCCGTACATGACTCCTACACTGAGTTAACAGATAAAGGACGATGACACTGGCATAGGATCCCAAGAGGGGAAGGCCTCCCCAAGATGCTAGCGCTAAGACGGGGTAGACCAGAGGTATACGGATAACTAGGAGTTGATCTTTCCAAGACAGATGAACCCGAGCAGACAGATGATCCTAAACTGAACCTAGGTTCTCCAAGAGCCTAAGCAGCTACTAAAGAAGAGATAGGAAGAGAATTTATCTTAGAAAATAGGACCAGAAGCAAACTCTGTTGCCATAGAATAGAAAGCCTAAGCGGGAAAGATCGAACTTGCACCGAAACCCCTACGCTCATGCTTTGCCAACTTGACCGCAGCCTAGCCTTCGCCGACGGAGGTTCGCATACTACGGATAACTAGGACTTGATTATAGGTTTTTTTCAAAGAAAGCGAGGCTTGCAAGCCTTGATGTTCTGCTTTCTAGAAGCTAGGACGTAGCGTGAGGGAGCTCTATAGCGACAAGGGTCTATACAGCACCTCCTTCTATCTTCTACTCCCTTCCTTGTCACTTTGGCGTAAAGGGTGCAAAAGAGGAGTAGAGTCCCCTCCCATTCATAGGGATCTTTACTATCGCGATGCTCTTGCGGATGCCTTTGGCCTTGCGTTTGGGGCTAGCGACGCGCTCTTGGAGCATTATGATAGATAAGGTTTCGCTTAGGTTGCAGTTGCTTTCTTGCATTGGTGGCATTGGGGTAGTTCCATCTGCCTTTCAAGGCTTGAGCTGGTTAGCTCCTCTTATACTCTACTACTTGGCGCGCGTGAGCGATTGAAAGAGCATCGAAAGCGGAAGAAGGTCGCCGCCACTGTGCTAGGGGCTGGCTTGGTCGAGTGCTGATGCTCCTGTCGCAGCCGCTACTCACCCCCGAAGTCGCGGACTCTACTAAGAGTGGTATGTCCTTCTTTTTTATTTTTTTCCTTTTCCTTGAGTGGATCTAAGCCCTTTGCCAGTCAGTAGTGCTAGAACGTACAGGGCAGGCATATCCAGTTAGCAGGGACTTCGGAGAGACAAGACTGATTTCACATATTCTACGGTAGCAAGGCGAAGCTCTTTTCCTACAGGTCTCGCCGGGAGCTTGTCGCAATGCCGCTCTGGGACTGATTGCTCTCTATTGAACTGAACAAAAGAAGGGGGAGAGGTCTCTCATCATAGCTCCGCCGAATAGGAGTATAGCGTTGAAGGAGATGAATTGGAAGGCAATGTGCTATGGGAACCCCAGCAGGAGAAATGCCATGATCCCAATCAGTAGTTGTTCCCATTAGTCATCTCTGAAGTAGGCGAAGGATAGGCTACCTCAGCTCAGCGCCACCAGTATTTCATTAGCTTGCTTTTTCCTTCCTACCTTCGACCATCCCATCGGTCTAGACGAACCCATACACGAGAGGCAAAGAAAAAGAGAAGATAGAGCAAGCGGCGAAAGAAAAGAAAGAGAAAAGCGAAACTGACCCAGTGACGACGAAAGGCCAGTCGGCTTCCGCAACGCGTCAGAGCCTCCGTGTCACTACCCACCGCGACGCTAGCTCATAAGGAAGGAAGAGAGAGGCGAGACCGACTGAATAGCAGGCTCTATCGATGACCTCTGAAAGCAAGTGAATAGCAAGAAGAGGCCTTTGGGGGTCTAGGCGATCCTCGAAGTTGGCGTCATCGAGTCTTCTAGTGAGTTGTCTTGCCTCATCAAAAGCGAATGAATCTCAACTTGCCTTCGGGCCCCGCTCCGCCTTTGGCCTCTCTGCCAT